AAGAAGGGGAAGGAAGGAAGAAAGCGAGTGGGTAACACTAATTCTTCATCCTCAAATAAGTCCTTCCCGTGGGTTATTTTCGCAACGAATGAGTAATTGTGTAGGAGCGATATTTTACTATAATGTGAAAAAGCAACCTGCAAATCCAAGACTATAAAAGAAATATGTATTTCTCATATTTATTTTCTCAGATTAAACAAAAGGATTCGCAAATAAAAGCGCTAATGCTACAACCAATCCATAAATTGTTAAAGCTTCCATAAAAGCTAAACTAAGTAATAAAGTACCTCGTATTTTTCCCTCTGCTTCGGGCTGTCTCGCAATACCTTCTACAGCTTGTCCCGCAGCAGTCCCTTGACCAACTCCAGGTCCAATAGAAGCAAGCCCTACAGCCAATCCAGCAGCAATAACGGAAGCGGCAGAAATAAATGGATTCATGATAAGTTCTATATAAGCTGCGGCTAAAGTTGCAAAAATAAGAGCCTGAATACCACTTGTAAATAATCCAAGAAACATGACAGGTATAGGAACCACTAAAGGTACTAAAGAAACAAGAACAACAACTACTAATTCATCCGCTAATATATTTCCGAAAAGTCGAAAACTAAGTGATAGAGGTTTTGTTAAATCTTCTAAGATGTTAATGGGTAAAATAATTGGGGTTGGTTGAATGTATTTACCAAAATAACTTAATCCTTTTTTTGTAAGACCCGCATAGAAATAGGCTACTGACGTAAGTAAAGCTAAAGCAACAGTCGTATTTATATCATTGGTGGGTGCGGCTAACTCCCCATGAGGTAACTGTATGATTTTCCAAGGCAAAAGAGCCCCTGACCAATTAGAAACAAAAAGAAATAGAAACATAGTCCCAATAAAGGGAACCCAAGGGCGATACTCTTCTCCAATTTGAGTTTTGCTCACGTCTCGAATGAATTCAAGGACATATTCAAAGAAATTTTGACCGCCAGTCGGAATAGTTTGTGGACTCCGAACAGCTATAGCAGCTGAACCTAATAAGATAGCAATTACAACCCAAGAAGTTATAAGTACTTGGCCATGAATTTGGAAACCTCCTATTTGCCAATAGAAATGTTGGCCTACTTCCACACCAGATATATCATATAACCCCTTTAGTGTGTTAAGTGAATATGATGGAATATTCATATTGTCCTCTGACAGAAATATAACTTTAAAAAAAATTCTTTTGATTCAACCATCTCTTTCTCGACTTGTTTACTTTAATTTTATATTTAAAATACCGATTAATTAAATAATATCATATTCCAAGTTTTTAACTAGTTTTTGAGATTCAGGATATAGGAACCGATATAGAACTTAGCAAATCCATTTTTGATTTTATTATGAATCAAGGATTTCTTATATAGCTAGAGCGACCTTCACAAATTGCAAATACTAATTTAAAAGAATTAATCGAATTGAAGCTATAGCGTCATCGTTTGCCGGAATCGAAATATCTGCGAGATCCGGGTCACAATTTGTATCGATTAAACAAATCGTTGGAATTCCCAAAGTAATACATTCTCGAAGGGCTGTATATTCTTCTTGTTGATCAACGATGATTACAATATCCGGTAATCCTGTCATATACTTGATCCCGCCCAAATATGTTTGCAAGTGAAATAATTGTCTCTTCAACACGGCTGCGTCTCTCTTTGGAAGACGAGCGAGTCTCCCTGTCTTTTGTTCCATTCTCAAGTCCCTGAATTTTTGAAGTCTCGTTTCTGTCGTGGACCAATTCGTTAACATACCCCCCAGCCACTTTTTATTAACATAATGACAGCGAGCCCTTATTGCAGCCCATGCTACTGAATCAGCTGCTTTATTTTTTGTCCCTACAATTCAAAATTGTTTTCCTCTACTTGATGCATCAAAAACTAAATCACAAGCCTCTGATAAAAAACGAGCAGTTCTAGTAAGATTTATAATATGAATACCTTTACATTTTGCAGAGATATAAGGCGACATTCTAGGATTCCATTTACGAGTACCGTGACCAAAATGAACTCCCGCTTCCATCATCTCTTCCAAATTGATGTTCCAATATCTTCTTGTCATTTCTCCCCACACTTTCTCTTTTTTTAATAAAGAGATGAGGTATTCTGAAATAAATAATTGTTCCAAGGGAACCTTCTTTTCTACCACGGATTGGCCATTGATATACAACGCAAACCATTAATTCCTTTCTATTTCGTTATTTTTTGAATTTCTTTATTTTATTACTAATTTTTTTATTACTAAATTAAATAACCATAACAAATACATAAAAGATAAAAAAGATGAATCTATTCTATTAAACCCCAAAAATCATTGTTGTTTTGATCTATCACAGAAATTCTTTGAAAGATAAGAATCAAATAATTCTCTGTGGTAAAACAAAATATCTCTCATTTCTCCCTCGAATAGATTCTTTTTTTTTGTTTTCAACGGAATACCCTTATGTTGACTTGAATGGTGTACGACTCCTTTGAATCCGGTCCCAACAGGTATCATTCCCCCTAGAACAACATTTTCTTTTAGTCCTTTCAACCAATCGATACGGCCCCGGAGAGCCGCTTTTGCTAAAACTCGAGCAGTTTCCTGAAAACTCGCTTCGGATATAAAACTTTGCGTATTCAAAGATGCTCGAGTTATTCCCAATAAGGTAGCTCGATAACATATTGCTTCGTCCAAAGCGCGCCCCGTTCGTTCTGCCCGAAACAATCCAATAAGTTCTCCGGGCAAAAAAACATTAGACATTCCATCTTCTGAAACCAAGACTTTTGATGTTATTTGACGTACAATAATTTCTATATGCCTATTATGTATCTGCACCCCTTGTGATCGATAAACCTTTTGGATCTTATTAACCAAAGAGATACGACTTTGCGCTATAGTTAGCTCAGCCCCAATCAAGAATCCCCAAGGAATTCCAAGAATTCGTCTTATACGTTCGTTCCAACCATCAATCCTCTTTTCTAGATTCATAGATATTGAATCAATGGAACGAACTTCTAAAACTTGTTCCACCTTTGGAAGACCTTGCGTTATGTCACCAGACCTCGATTTTTCATATATAAATGTAACTAATGTATCCCCCTCATAAACGATTGATCCATAATGACCATGAACTGTTGCTCCCGGAGTAGCCAAATAGGGCTTAGCCAATCTTATTACTACGGAGTCAAATTGAACAATTATAACTTGACCCGATTTTAAGTATGGTCCATTTTTGGTCATACATACATTTTCACAAACAAATTGTCCAAGATAAATTTTTTTGGATGTCTCTTCACAAAAATTATAATGAAGAAAATACCAATTCAATTTCAATGGATTCAAAATGATGTTACTGCATGGATCGGGATTATAAATTTTTCCATTTTCATCCATTAAATAATACGGAAATTTAATTAGTTGAAAGGTTTGTTTTAAATTGTCAAGTTGCAAATAATTAATTACCGAGATCTGATTATGAGTTATTAAATGGTAAAATGAAAAAAAATGAGAAATTGGAAGGGCTGTCCCTAAAGAACCAAACGAATTCCTAATTAAACTTAGGGAATCTTTTTGAATTGATTCTTTGTGAGATTTTACACCTTTGGATGGGAATGGACCTATTCGAAAACATTTGGATGATGACAAAATTATACAAAATTGAGATTCTTTGTTTATACCCAACAACGTACGAACAGTTCCTTGATTTTGGTTAAATGATTGTTGAAGTTTTGTCTTTGAATAAATGGAATAAAATGGATTCATATTGGTATGATTTGATCCCTCATTTTTTTCTGATAATGGATCATCTCGTTTCCCGATATACGAAATATGGGATTTCACTAAATGGATCCTTAGAAAATCTCGAATCATACCGTTTGTTTTTACTTCAACAAAAGAAGCACGGGCCTCTTCAATAGAAGAACTTTTTTTATTTTGATTCCAATTCAATACTAAACAAGTACGTACTAATTGAATACTTGTGTCAGAAATTTATCGAGTGGCTTTGTCATTTCCATAAAGGATATAATTGACAACTCGAAGTTGCACATTATCCCTTTCCTGCAACAAATACTGAGGGAAAAGTGTTGTTAAATTGATACCGTCCGTTATTTCATATGGGACTACGGGTCGAACCAAAACAAAAGATTTTTTTCTTAGTGATTTTGGAGAAGAACTGAATAACCTCTGTCCAAGAACCAGGGGGTAGAACACCCAAGCCAAACATACCAAATACCTGCAACCTTACTGCTTGGATATAACTGCACTGATAGAAAAGGTGTTCCACTGATTCATCTGCAGAATCACATAACCCACAAGCAGCGGAGCATTGGATCTTCCAGCTAAGCAATCTGTCCCTTGTAGCAAGCCTGTTTTGCACCATGAGCCATAGAATAAAGACACTTTTAGGGCTAGCTAAATTATTACACACTAACCCCCTCCAACTAACCTTTGAATGAGTACCCAAAAGCTTCATATAAGCTTTTTTGATAGAGAATGCTCCATTTTCAGTCACACTTTGCCATCCTTGCCACTGCTGCACCATGTGTCTGCCATCCAAGATTTTCCTAAGCATCCATGACATACTCGAAGAAATCGAACAATACCAAACAGAATTTTTTTTAATATAATAAAATAAGAATGCACCCATTGGATCCAAAGTCTATCCTTTTTGACAGAGATTGCCCATAACAGCTTCAACAACGCAGCTTGATTCCAAATTCTCATATTCCTCAGATTCAAACCTCCACAAACCTTGGGTAAACACACTTGCTCCCAAGCAAGAGAAGCCTTCCTTGAGGGAGTCTCTTTCCCTGTCCAAAGATAGATCCTGCATATACGAAGCACTTGCTTAATCCACTTTTTAGGCAAGCAGAACAGCTGAGCCCAAAAATTCATCATACCACCAATCACACTCTGCAACAATTGAAATCTACCAGCATAGGAAAGGGATTTAACTGACCAATGATGAATTCTAGCAGTAATCTTCTCAACTAAAGGCCTACATTGGCTATAATTGAGCTTTCTGGAAGAAAGAGGCACACCTAAATATCTAAAAGGAGGATCCCCTTTAGTCATGCCTGTCTCCTTCAGAATAAGACTCTGAACATCATCTGTAACTCCAGAAAAGTAAATACAACTCTTCTCTGGATTTGCATGCAACCCAGAGGCTTCAGAGAAACTGGCAAACTCAGAGGTAAGAAGCAAAACAGAGTGAACATCACCTCTAGCAAACATCAAAAAATCATCAGCAAAGATTAGTTGGGTGATCTTCAATCTTTGACACTTTGGATGGTACTTGAAATTTTTCTTGTTAGCCAAACCAGCAAGTCTTCTAGTCAAATACTCCATCCCTATTGCAAAGAGATAAGGCTGTAAACTACCTTGCCTTAATCCCTTAGCAGCAGCAAATGGGGGTGTGGGATAGCCATTAACCAATATTGAGAATGAAAGAGTCCGAACACAAACCATTACCCACTGAATATATTGATTAGGAAACCCCAATTCCTCCATCACCTTTTGAAGAAAACTCCACTTCAAAGAATCATAAGCTTTCCTAATGTCCACTTTTACCATGCACCTAGGACTATTATAAGCTCTATTGTAACCCTTAATCAGTTCAGAAGCAAGTAAAACATTGTCCATCAACTGTCTTTCAGGAAGAAAACCAGCCTAGGATTGATCAATAATACTAGGAATAACTTTCTGCAATCTAGAGGTCAGAATTTTTTAGATTATTTTGTAAAGAACAGTGCAGCAAGCTATAGGCCTATAGTCTTTAACATAAGTTGCATTTTTTATTTTAGGAATAATAGTGACAGCAGTACAGTTAATGGCATTATGAAACTGATTACCATCAAAGAAATCCAAAATGGCCTCATAAACCTCACCTTTGATGATGTGCCATACTTTCTTGTAAAAAAAAGCATTGAAACCATCAACTCCAGGGGCTTTGTCATCATGAATATTATTATGAGCTTGATCTATTTCTTCCTTACTCTATCAAGTAAGCAAGTCAACTACCTTAAAAAAAGGAAGGTGAAAGTAAGAACTAAAACCTCGCGGCTCGAATCTAGTCCTCTTCTTGGCTGAGCTAGCCGCATTCCAAGCTACTTCCTTTAAACACTTCATCTAAGATTCTTATCATTAATCGAATGTGGACTCGAGTGTACTGGATTATATGCAAGACTAAGGACAAAATTCCCTTGAATTGAGATTGGGCGACCTCAGATGTTTAATTAATTGAACCACGACCTCAATCTAACTTCTAATCAAGCTTGTAGGGAAGCAAGGGATTTTTTTCCTAAAATGGATTCAACTTTGCCTCGCTGAAAAGGACTTAAACACAACAACAGAATTCAGAAAAACAGAAAAAAAGTAAATTGCATAAAAATGTAATAAGTACAAGTTACAGCCAAGGGGTACCAAAGTGACAGGGGATTCTCCCGGACTACTCCAATCTATAGAAGGGGAGCAGCGCAGTAAGGGTTCATTCCAAGCGAACCAGTAGCAAAGCGGTTGAAAGCATTCTGTCGGTATCAGTCCTGGTATTTCGGGCAAGCCAGTCGGTGGTAGTCAAGTAAGGAGGTCTCTTTCCCGCAGGCGAGGGGCTTATAAGAGATTAGCGCTTTTGTTAACATTAACAGTGGAAATGCGCCTATCCCTATTAGGACCGCTCCTGACCCGAACCCTCGGGAGGAAAGAAAGCATTTGAACAAGACCATCACTAAACAAAAATTACTATCTGAAAGCCTACCTTCCAAAGCTAATCAAATCATCTCTGTCAACAATTGGTTCACATTCCTTCCCAGCTAACCGTGAACAGAGTTACTAGTGGGCAAGAGGGCTCAGAGGCGTGGTACTTTCTTGATTAAAAAAAAAATTCCCACGGTCATAGTTCCATTCTTCGTTAGCTTTCTAAAGGAAGCTACTAGTAGAGTCATGTGTATCCGCCACAGAAGAGGCTTCCGGAGAAAGGGCTTTGGTGTGCAGAAGTGAGGGAATTCTAAAAGAAAAGCATTCTGATTGGGAATTGGATTGCTGTAGCGCAGGCTATTAGAGGAATTCCCCTACGGGAAAGTCTTTTACTAGTAGGAGAAAAAAAAGTTCTTGTTCTCGCCCAGGTACATTAGTTTTTGAACTCAAAATCATGGTAGCACTTAAAAGACTGATTAGTAGCCCTTCAATTACATCTCACCTGCCCGCAGAAGCATGCATAGGAGTAGAACTGAATGGAGTGGTCCCTTAGATTTCATCTATATTGGCCTTGTCTCTTAACTAGTAGCCTCAAAAGGGCATGGATGCCAAGTCCAATTCCTTTCCTCTCACATTCGTTCGAGGTCTTTCAGAGCCTCTCCTCACTCTATCAAGTAAGTAAGTCAACTACCATAATAAGTTAAGAAAAAGAAAAATGCTGCTTGATTGAACGAACGAGGCCCACCATCTGCTAGCATTGTGGTTTGGAATCGATTCTTTATCAATATCAATAGAAATTGCCCACCCTTTCTTTGAACCTTGTCAATGATTGTTATCGAACTTAAAGATATAAACTGAGTGCCATTTGATGAGTAACTGAGAACAAGGGAGAAGGATATGGAAAGGATGAAGTAATGAAAGAGGAAGTCATTGCTAGTAGTAACGACTTGTCACGATCCATTGGTTCATATAGAATCCATGTCCTAGGTGTATCAAAAAACATTCTTTTCACTAAACGTATATAATAAAATAGAGTGAAAGGGTCCACTCCGAAACCAAGAGGGTACTAACTAACAGCTGAGTCCTCTCCGAACCGCAGGAGATAGTTTCCCATCATACGGCTCACCAACCTCACTTGCCTCTATGGGAGGCTCACTCCGGGCAGGTTCGGATCACTTACAATACACGGCTCTACGAAGGTTGTTTACTTGCTTACTTGAACAAGTAAGGAAGGCTTGGGTTAGGAGCGTTTTCAATATGATTCTTTTCCCTTATTTGTTCGATGAAAAATTCGAGACGAAAAGGGAACCCCTCTTTTCGACTGGGAAATGCGAGTCTCTTTTGTCCACTTTCGCTACCCCCCTATCAAAATGATCAAAAAGGTCACAAGAGTGACTTCTTATTCCCGTGTTTGATCTCTTCCATCCCTGCCTTGCTCGTTGTCACCTATGTTGAAGAAAGGGTTTGAACCTTGTAGAGAATGAAGAAGGGCCAAGGATCTTCCTCTCAACAGTCCTTCTCGAGGCTCCACTCTCCCCCCTGAAAAAGCAAGGCCCCGTTAGCCTGGGCCTGGGCGAAGATAGGGATAAAGAGTAGAAGCAAGCTACCTTAGCTCTGCCAGGCACTGGACAGGGGTTAGCTCTGTAAATGTGTAGAGCCAAGTGTAGTGTGGTGTAGTAGTAGGCACTTCTAAGCCCCTTCCCCTCTACTGGATCACTCCAGTGCTTCGGGTACTACGGACCCTCTGCCATCCACATTGCAGCAAAGCCGTTTCATGAGCGGGGGGGCTAAGCGCAGTTCTTTGAATCAAACGTTGAATGAAATCTATTCTTTTTTAGATATCAAAATATAAATCGGATAGGATAGACGGATAGATCTATCTTTCTATTCATATAGATTAAAAAAAAAAGAAATTTTTTAAGTAACGTAGCAAGAGAAGCCCCAAATCCTTGATTTGGCCAGGTATGAAGTCGCTTAAGCGAAGCTTACGGAAAGACTGCACCGCTTTGGGCCCAGGAAGCGAAGGGAATGAGCTCGGCTGCTTCTCTTCCACACTTCTTTTTTTCTGTGTCCGTTCCGCATGCGCTTTGCTCTCTTCTTATTCTTCATTGGACGGGTTGGATGGACTTCGCCGTTCTTTCCCAACTAAAATATAAAAAGGCTGTATCACATCGAGATGTCGATTCGTTTTCCGCCCTCAATGAGATGGGGAATTTGGAAACCCCTATTTATTAAGACTTTTGGGCCCTTTATCTTTCTGAATTGAGGCCCGGCCCGGCTCGCGTCGTTCCAACAACCGGCGGGGAGCACCTCAGTCAGTATACGGTCGTGCGCAGTAACTGAGAGTCCTATTACACCTAAGGCCAACTTAAATTCACCAACCCAGGGTTCATCTCGTGTAGTGATTGTGGACTCGTACAAGGATATTGAGTAGACAGACGGTTGATGTATCAGACTCGACCCTATCTTTCGTAGCATGCATTCCCATCCGTGTCGCAACTGATACGGTAAGCTACGTGTCCGGTGCACGGGGAACTGCCTTCGGTCCCCAAACTGACTTACTCGTGGCAACCTTCCGGCCGCCCAACAACCTATAACGCTAGTCACTACTCCCACTGGGGCTAGGAAGTAAGCCCCACAACCCAAAGCGGCGAAGAACAAATAGAATTTACTACAAAAGCCGGCTAACGGGGGTATTCCTGCGTATGAGAACATAGTAATAGAGAAGGTAATAGCCGAAATAGGATTCGTTTTGGCTAGAGCGCCCAAATCCGCTATATATTTGACACGTGTTTGCCGTAATGCTGAAACTATAGCGAATGCATCTATCGTCATTGATACATAAATAAAGAGACCAATTAGTAGTGATTGAATTCCTTCTATGGTTCCACATGAGAAACCAGTACGAATATAACCTACATGTCCAATTGAACTATGAGCTAGAAGTCTTTTTACTTTCGTTTGGGCCATGGCGGCCAGTGCTCCTAAGATCATAGAAGCAATGCTGCAGAAAAAGAAGATTTGTTGCAATGTAGCTCCATAGGAACCATAAATAAAAACACGTAAAATATTAGCAGAAATAGATATTTTAGGCGCAATAGAAAAGAATGCTGTAACCGGGGTGGGTGAACCCTCATAGATATCCGGTGCCCACATATATAGAGTCAAAAAAGAGATTGAGTCCGAAGGGGAGGTAGGTTTTCTTCGGGGCTCGATAGATGGAATAGATAGGGCCCCAAAAGTTTTTAATTCGCTGCTAGGGAATTCACACGAAAGGGAACGAAGAATTCTCAACGAAAAAAGTGCTCTCTGAACCGAACGTGAAAGTTGTTTTCCATCAGACGGCTGTTCCCGTAACTCCACTCTCGACTTGGATTATATATCCAAAAAGGTCCGCTCTCGGCCATTCCACACGCTGCCTAGGAGAGGCGTGGTTATCTGAAGTGGATTCTATCTTTTGTAGTAGATGCCGAACCTGCTGCTCTATTGACTAAGAAGGGAGCGGACGCAGCAGCTACATGGACCCCTTCCTTTCTGTTGTTGCCAGCGCTTTCCCGGGCCGAGTCGGAATTCTTTATTAAATTTTTAAAAAAGAGCAGGCAAAGCCCAAAGGCTGCTATCCCAATAGGCCAGCGAGCGGAACGAGGAGAAGGCCCGAAAATCATACCACCGCGGTCGAAAAAGCGCGTTCCCTTCTTTCGAAAGAAAGATTGACATTCTCGGTCTTCTTCGTTTTCGATGAAAAACTAAGAAAATATCGATCTCCGAAAGCCCTTTCCTTCCTTACTTGTTCAAGTAAGCAAGTAAACAACCTTCGTCGAGCCTTTCCCTTAATGGTTAGAGAAAAGCATTCTCTTATCTGAACTTGGCGGGCTTCCGGCCTTACTTCAAATAGGGAGTGGGTTTGGTTTGAACATAGGCTCAAACATGATTTGAAGGGTCCTAGCTATGCCATGAAAAAAAATAAAGAAAAAGACCAGATAGATCTTATCCCCTATATCGAACACTCATTCCTATCTATTGATAGAAAGGAAGATCTTCGTCAAATACCGGACTTTGCCTTTTTTTTCTTTTTAGGAATTCTTCCTATCCAAGGCAGCTTACCACAAGCACCCCCCCATACGACTAGTTGGGGGGCTGTTCGCCCTTTGAATAAAACAAAGTAAGTAGTAAGGTAGCGTAAGCTACTTTCATTCTAAAGGAACCCGAAAAAGCAACCTTTAGTCAATAGGAGCCCTACTTTCCTCTTTGCGACCTCATCACTTCAATTCAAGCCCAACCCTATTTCTTAGTCATCGGGCGGAGCGCACCTTTGGTACTTCAGTCGTGTGAGTTCTTTGATAGTTACTTCTTTCCTTACTTATTCAAGTAAGTGAATAGGAATTCCCTTTGGTTCGCCGGTAAGTGTCACTCCTTCCTTTTGATTATGTCGTGACGCTGACTGAATCCAATCCATAAACCCGGAAACGAAACAAAGTTCGTTCCCTTTCGTCAAGTGGGTAAAGTAGGCATACGAACCACTTTAGCTTTGCCTTAGACTCCTTATTATTCTAATAAGCTACTACATAACCTTTGAAACAAAGCAAAAGCAAAGAAGAAGGCAGAATGGAGAAAGGAAGGGGACAAGGGCGGTCTTGCTTGGCGCGAAGGCTGCTGGTTCGGGGGTAGGGTACAGTACTAAAGGTCCTCGGACTTCCAGGCGGTTTTTCTTTTAGGCAGCTGTTTACCGTTGGATCTCGCCAATACAGCCTCCTATAGTTTTCGATACCGAGATATCTATTTTTTCATTGTTCCCAGGGATTTTTTGGGTAATCTGCTCCCATACTGCAAACAGTAAAATCTGAACTGAACCTTGTCGCTCTTCTTTCTTTCCTCGCGGGCAGGAAGCACACCAGCAGCGTGCATTGCGTGATTCTACTGTGTTTTTTGCACTTGACTGGGGGACAGTTGACCGGAAGAGAACTTCGATTCGCCCGGCCAGCAGGCGGGCGGCGTGCTTATCTTGTGTGACAACACTAGAGAGCGAGCGGCTCTTCTAGGCGGGCAGCTGTGTGACAACACTAGAGAGAAAGCGGCGCTTTCGTTTAACATGCTATGGTCTCAACGCCCTTACGAGGTAGTGATGAGTTTCACGCGCTCTAAGCCCAGCCCGCGCGCGGTTAGGAAGATTGGCCGCAATCTGAGCGGTACCACCCACCCTAACCTACCACTTATAGGCGGCCGTCCGTTCTACAGCCGCCCGAAAAGGAACTGCAGTGATCTTGAATAGGGATCCTACAGCGATAAAAAGAATTCCCATAAAAATACCACTAGATCCAACACCTGTGATTTCGTATCCGGTCAAAATCTTGGCTAATTGATCGAAATGGGTAGCTCCTGTAGACCCATAGATCATGGAACAAATAGGGTGGGTAGGCCAAACCACCACACTACGCGTATAGACGCGAACCCCCCTCGTTACCGTACGTGCGACTCTCGCCGCATACGGCTCGCACAAAGACTCCTAAATCCATCCCGAGCCCTTTCTTCCACCCTTCCTCTCCAATCCTCGATCAAACTTGCGTTCTCCAGGCGCTATGAAATGGAGGTCTTTCCTTCGCCTATCATATGTATCGGCTTGGCTTCGTCCCGAACCAAGGCAAGTTGTACTTGCGAGCGCGTGCGTGTAGGAAGGCCGACCACTACATAAGCTAAAAGACTACGATTACAAGCCAAGCCGGAAGCGACTCGCTTCTATTCTCGTTGGGATTGGATATAGATGGAGAATCTATAGATCGTAGTAGTTCGCTAACCTCTCTAACTAACATACGATACAATTTAACTTCAAGGCACGGCCAAAAGAAAGAGCTTCGCTCGGTTGGCCTTCCTCCGCTGACGAATGCCTTCTTTCTCTTCGCTGAAGTCTACAACAAACAAGTGGGAGAGGTAGGATTCGAACCTACGTAGAAAACTTCAACAGATTTACAGTCTGTCGCTTTTAACCACTCGGCCACTCTCCCCTTCCCGGGCTGAGGCCCTCCTCAATAGGTTCTAAGAAAGAGGCGATTTGTTCGCTGAATCAATCAATAAGCTTATTGAGAAACTAAGACTATTAGCTTGGCTAGCGTTCCGGGGGAATCTAGTCATTTAGTCAGTTCATAACAATCTCTGTAAAGCAAGGGGCAAGGCTTCGTAGACAGCTTCCCTCTCATGTAGTCGTCGGCCTTCTTCCCCTCTTTGTCGCTTCTAGCGAAGCTGCAAGCCTACTTAAATAGCTTACGCTTACTAAGCCTAGCCTACTAAAAAAGGGCTACAGCAAGCAAGCTTTCCCCCTTCCTTTGTTGTGGGTCGCGCCTTGCCTTACCTTACCGCAGGCACTGAATGAAATGAGTGGAGATCTTCCTTCCGGCTAATGAAGAGACTACTTAAGTCTGCCCATTCATTCCCAGCGGATCCTTCTTCTCCCTAAGAATTGAACGAACCAAGTTCGCCTATACGAGAGTGAGGAATAAAACCCAAGAAGAAACTTCTCACTTTGAATGTCCCACGATTGATTCTGCTAGTTTAGAAACGAAGTAGAAGGACGGGGGTCGCTAGGTCAGAAAGGCGATAACTTCAAATTCTCCCCAAGTAGGATTTGAACCTACGACCAATCGGTTAACAGCCGACCGCTCTACCACTGAGCTACTGAGGAACAACGGACTTAAGGTTGTTTACTTACTTAGTGCGAAGCATGTTGGTAGTTTACTTACTTAATCTTTAGATTAAGGAAGCCGACTCTCGTTCTTTGGACTAACCTATGACCAAAATGGGTTCGTCACTTTTTTCACATACACCGGGGAAAAGGTTACGATAGCAAGCCCCTCCCCGGCCGGAGAGACTCCAGGACAAGGGGGCGGCAGTCAACCATCCACTCTCGAGATTCATATTGATCAATCGATCTCCGCGTCCTTCCAGTTCGCTAAGTAGACTCACTCTACCGATACTTTTCCTGCCAAAAGCAAGAGACTGACTTCTCATCCTAGGAGTTAGCAGGTATGATAGAGCCCCCTCTCTGTCTGTCTCTCCGAGTTTCTACTACTAAGTCTCTGCCATTCAATCATAGAATCGATTCCGATCAAGCTGAAAAAGCGTTCATCCTGGATTTTTTTCCTGAAAAAAAAATGTCTATCATGATAGCATGCCTATTCATTCGGTCAAAGTCTCCACGGCCTTTTCACGCCCTTCTACTGAGAGGTGTACCGTGTTGATAGGAATCGGCAAAGACCTTCTTTTACACGTCCTCGAGGGCAGCATTCATGGCAATCATCACTAGGTTCTTTCGAGGACATGGTATGACTTTGTTCTTGGTGTTGTTTAATAGATGTCGAGTGCCACCTTTCCCTGTCCGAGAATCTCCATCTGCTTTAAGTGGGCGAGCAATTGCATTGCCCTATGTCAGGTTGGTTGTTCAAAAAAAAGACTTTATTTTTACCCCTTAAGCTTCGCATAAGCGGCTACATACCTTGCATTTTCATCTTTTTGGGCGCCCGCCTCCTCTTCAGACGAGCCTGGTGGTTGTTCGGTTTCCGCTTTTTGAGGCGGGAGTACTTGGTTGTTGGGGTTTCCTTTTCTTTAACCAATTCGGTTGTGTCAGCTCCGAGATTGGTCTAACATTTTCTTATGAGCTGGCTGGACAAAGATGGATTGAAAGTCAGATAGATTCATTTGAGTTCAAGTAGTACAGGATCTTCGATCGACCATGGGGCCTATTCTACCCTTACAAATTTCATTCTATTGAAGCGTAACGTAAAAGCTCCTTCTCATCCTTGTATTTTTTTGGTTTGGAAGTTCCAGAATCTTGTCTGTGGATTTTTAACAAACAAAGTCAAGCCCCCTTCTACTATGCCATTTGATTTATTTGATTCAATTTCCGTGCTGCTCGCTACTCTCCGAGGCCAAGGACGGGGTCGAACCGTCATTCCAGGATTTGCAGTCCGATACATTTCCATTATGTTACCTAGCCAAACTCGCCACCTCCTGTGTCAAAGTCAAATGTTCTTCCTTAGTCTTGCAACTAAGCTCTTCGAACCTTATTATTCTAATAAGATACTACATAACCTTACAGTCGAGTTACTACGTACCTCTTCTTTGGTCATCACGGAGACTTGGTGCAAATCAATGAATCCCTAAATAGACCCGAAACTCACGTTTTCATTTAGCAAAATAGGCCATTCCGGGCCTTTTCCTCATAGAAAGAAAAGACTGATGCCACTATCGCCTCTTGCCTTTGCTTTAATAGAACCTATTCGACTGGAAGGTAAAGCAAGCAAGGAAGGCAAAGAGCTGGTGCCTTACAGGAGTATGAGTTCCCGGAGAAGAGTATGGCTTCAAAGTTAAAGTTTTCTTCTATGGGTCTCAACACCAAAAAAAGTAAAGCAAGATGGCCTTCTTTCTATAAGATGAATTCAGGCGCTCTTTCTTTACTTTACACGTTTACACAGGGAAATACTGCTCAAATAGCCTGCCCGTCTGTCTTTGACTGGTTGGGAATAGGTCCTTAACGACCGATAGGATCTCACAGGGCTGCGGCTGCCTCCGTCTGTCTCACCCCAAGGCTCTTTTCCATGCCTGCCGCTCTGATGGATGTAAAGTTTTGAAAGACTTTTTTCAAGGTTCTCCTTTCTCGATTGGAGCTAGAAGAACCGGTGTAAACGAAAAGCTTTCGACGATAGCTCTTTCGCTAGGAGGGAATCAGTTACGAGTACGAAATGCTTTTCACATACAAGTAGGATAGCGCGATAAGGCAGTTACACTCCTCCGCCTGGCATTCCAGTTCAAATACTAGTGGGGTAGACAACCTCATGTCATACGTGAAAATAGTAAGGCCCTTGCCTACGGGCTCATTGGAACACTCAAGTCTTTTGAATCAAAAGATTCATCCAGTTGGAAATTTCCACAACAGGATCTTTATATCATTCCCGAGGAATATGACATGGCCTTTCAGCCCTTCTTACTATGCTTTCCGTGGTAGCTAGACTAAGTCCTGGTGTTTTAGTTAGTTAGTAAAGGCTTTAGGAAAAGGCGTAACTGTTCTTATCGGGCTATAGAGAAGATTTCGTTCTTTATTCCCCTTTAATATGTAATAGTAGTTATAATCCATACTAGCAATAAGGCAGTTTTTTCTTTCTCAAGCCTGTTTGAAAGCATGTGATAAAGCCTAAGCCATTTTAAGCTTCTTCTCCATTATCTGGGAAGGCTAACAATAAGGGGTAGATTTCTTTCCTTGCCGAAGTTAGTATTGTGTTCAACTCCGCGGGTTGGCTGGTTGGAAGGATTGCTTTCTGCCATCTGTCTTTCCTTTCTCTCTCTTCTCTTAGCAAAGAAAGTAGAAAAAGTCAAACTTCTGGCTTGGGAAAAGCTTCCCCTGTAGTCGTCAGCTAGCTCGTTCTTGACAGATCCGATCGGGTGTTCATAATCTGGAGTAAAAGGATTCGAACCTTTGCATGCCGGTACCAAAAACCGATGCCTTACCACTTGGCTATACTCCATATACGGCCTGTTTTGGACGATAGAACGGGGAAAGGGATTTCCCGAAGAAATTCGAGCCGTGCAAGGACGCGGGGATATAGCAAGTAAGTAGCAAGATTCTCCCTTTAGGACCGACTACAACAAGCTCGCGACTCTAATAGAAAGAAAGAGTAAGCTCCCTGCTCTATTTGCTTGCAATGCTATGTCTATCAAAGTTGGCGAACGCTTCTTGTTCTCGTCCACCCCTTCTAGACTAATGCAAGCACTAAGTAAGTAAACTACCTTTCTTTTTTTTTCATAACCTAGACTAAAGAAGAAGCTCCTGAATCCGCGCAGGGCCAAATCAGCAGCAAGAGAACTGTCCTAACCTGCCACCGGTGACTTTCTCAGAGCTCCGCAGGAGAAGAAAGAAAGTCCGAGCCCAATTTCTACAATTGCATTGCCTTACTCCCTATTCTCTCTTAAAACTTTTGAAAGCTCGGCGAGAAAGAGTTGGTTAAGAACTATTGACTCTAACCCATAGCAGTGTAAGTCAGGAGATGCTCGCCTTTGGAATTAAGATGGATGAAGAGGCACTTGAGCCTGGAAATGAAAAAATTAGGGGAAAAGATGAAAGCGGTCACTATACTAGAGGAGGGCAAGACATGACCGCGACTTAAGATTCAAGTACCGTTAAAAAGACTAAAAGAACGAGATAGCGATAGCTGTAATAAAGCACAGGCTAATACGAGCCGACCAGAAGAAGCAAAGCTTAGATTACCAGATCGTGGACACAATCCTCCTAGAGATGGAGAGCCCCTTGCCTTTTCTAGCCTCTCCTTCTTGCTTGCTTACTTAGCTCTTGTCTTAGTTACTTTTTTTTTCTAGGGTTTTTATGAGTGTTAAAACGGTAGATTTTTCATTTGCCAATTAATTTTTCCGATTCGATCAAAAATGGGATTTCTTTTTGGCTAGAGAAAGGTTCTGTGACATGGACGCTTAGCCCAACTCGGTCGGTCGGTCAGCCCACCTAACAGATGATGAGATTCTCGATCGATTTGATCGAATTTGGAAAAGTCTTTTTCACGATTCAGAACAGTGGAGCTTTCGATCAAGATGTTCTCGCGTCCCCCGTTCGGGCTCTCGCTCAAATCGGAACCCCTTTATGCCTTGGCAGGCTTTCGACTCAATCTAATAGCCTACCTATCGTCAAAGAGAAAGTTTTCGCATGGGCTCATCATCTGATGCAGAACCGATGCGAGAAGGATAAAAAATATGGGGGAAGAGGATCTTTTTAGCTTTCAAAAACCAGTAGAAAGGAAAGAATGCGGGGAACAACTCTTTCCAAAGACAGTAATTAGTTTGAGTTAGCATAAAAGATTTGATTGAATGAACGCCATCCTTGGTTCTTTTCAAAGAAATCCAATGTTGAGCCAAGCCTTTCCAGCCGGTAATCGCCGAAGGCGAAGGCAATGAAATTTACTGACTCTTTAGAGTAAGGTAATGCCAATTCACTTACTTGGAACAAGTAAGGTAGTTTACTTACTTACTTGATAGAGTAAGGAAAAAAAAGACTTTTTTAGAAGAAAGGCGAGAAGGAAGAGAAGAAGGATTAGTAGTTGCCTCGCCGAGGAACTTGAGGCCGACATACCGAGTGCGGTCCCAGAGTTCAAGACGCTGTCTAAAACTCGTGTCGATCATAGAAAAGCATTTCTTTCAAAATGAAAACAAACCTCATTCTCTTGTTCCCCTCCCGAAAAAACGGCAGATCCAGATGCGAGATGATCCCGAACCTATTTAAGAACCACCATCCATCACCAATCACATTCCACATCCCACTTCAATTTCATTGCCTCTCTCTAACTCTAAAACTTATGCACTCTACTCGCCGCCTACTCCACTCCTTACCACTAAACGACGAAGCCCGGAGCGGAAGGAGGGACTTGAACCCTCAACCTTAGCCTTGGCAAGGCTATGCTCTACCATTAAGCTATTTCCGCCAGCTACGGTAGTGGCGAAGCACTACTGAGCAATTCACGTATCACTTGATACGGACGACTTATGTTTTTCCGCCGGACCACCCTCTTGACCTCCGATCGAGCTACGAGCACGAGTAGGTAGGTGGCTAGGGGGCCGGGAAGGGGGACCTTTCTTTTTGCTTCGCGCTAGATGAGATGATGATTAGTAGGTCAGGTCCCGTGTGTGTGCTCTTTCTCACAATCCTAAAGAGGCGGGCTGTCTTTTCAATCAATCTCCGGCCGCTCAGTGCCGCTATTGGTGCGAGTTGTAAGGGGTATTGGTCTCGAGTCGAGAAAAAGCTTCATCTCATTCTTGTAACGGGAGTGAGTGCACCGCAAGACCAGACAAGTTGCTCTCTCGCCTTGCAGCAGCGGAATCCTTCTTTTAAGTTAAGTCATTTCCTAAGAAGGCTCCTCTTATTCTACGAGAATCAAATTCTCCTACAATAATTCCACGAATCTGCTCGGAACCGGTCGATTCCTGAGCCATTCGTTCTCCCCTCTCGGTTGGCCTTTGGCAGCCACTAAAGCAAGTAAGAAAACCTAGAGTTCATTCACTTAAAGAACCGCGGATTTTTACCGGATTGTACACCTTTGTGTCTGGCTATGTATATGAATATGCATAAAGAAAGGACGGGACATCTCTCTCCTTTTTACTTTTTTTGGGGGGGGGAGAAGAGAGAGGAAAGAAGCTACAGCGGCACCTCACGAACTTCTTACTGGGGCAGCACCATCCTATAGGCATTTGCGAGTGTTTGGATGCACCTTTTTTGTTGTTTTGTTTATATTCTTGCGCAGTTAAGAGATAAATTGTCCTCAAGGCAAGCACTTGTGTCTTTTTTGGATATGCTCAGTCCGAATATAGATAGATGCTATGACGTGAAATCCAAGAGACTCGATGTATCCTTGAATGTTCTCTTTAATGAGGTCACCTCATATTTTCCTTTTCTTAATTAAGAAGCCCTGGAGGAGAATAGTGATGGAGATGTATTATGGCCTTCTCCTGTTCATCAACTCGAACTTCATTCTTCTGCAGTTGATGTTATGGATCAGCCTCACTCTTCAGGCCAGCATCTTCCGCCGATTGTCAGCCTGTTCAGCTGACCTCAGAGGCTTCCAGTCATCCGGAACAGCATCTTTCTTCTCGGCGACGATTACAGTCTCTTTCCAAAAGTCAGACTACTCTAGAAGATCAGCAGTCTAGCCCAGTTGCTTTCCTTCCAGTCGCTTCCTTAGATTAGATTCTGGATCCTTCTCTCAGGTTCGTTAATCTTCTCAAGTTTCTTATCCCGTTGAAGGTTTTTTTTCTTATTTTATGAATCGTTTTCTCTAAAACATCGAGCTTACCTCATGTCAGTTCAATCTTCTCATGAACCTGAATTCTTTGCTGAAGCTTCCAATCATTCTTGCTGAAGAAAGACTATGCAAGAAAAAAAGAAGAAAACTGAGTCTCATTGCCTGCAGAGAAAGAAGCCATTGGCTGCAAGTGAATTTACAAGATCAAGCATAAAACAGATAGCTCAGTAGAAAGATACAAAGCGTCATTAGTAGCTAAAGGATTCCTTCAAGAATATTGAGTCGAACCCCTTTAGAGATAGAAGAAAGATTTGCCCCGGGTTGCTAAACACCATTCGTGGCATTCTTGCCTTGGCTTTAAAAAAAAGTTGCCCTTATTTCAACTTGACTAATTATCGCTGACATTGTTTACACTTACAACATAGGGGGAAGTGATCAGCCTATTTTTATGGACAAGCCGAGATCATCTCACTTAGAAGCTGCTTTTCGGATTCTGCGATCTATCAAAACCTCGCTCGGAAGAGGTTGATTCTTGCCTATTCTTCAGTAGAGTATTCTGAATATGAAAACGCGGAATTCATTGACGAATTTCGGCAAAGCAGACTGATTAAGATCAATGCTGGTAAACCATTTTCTTCAAAGAAATAGGCTTTGTTATAAATATATAAATAATAATAGAGTTTCCGGCATACGCGCTTCTATAACACGCTTTCTCTATAAGAAAAAGTCGACTCTTTCCCAAATGGAAACTGATATCCTCTTTTTTGTTGCCCAGTAGGGCCCATGCAAAAGGTTTAGTTAAGATATGCCAGATTCCACCAAGTATACAAATGGAACCTATCCATACATGTCCTCCTATTATATCTTCAAAATCGTCCACACTAAGAATCCATTCTGAGGTGGAATGCTTCACTCGGGTTCAAGACAGTAAGGGGCTTGGCAACCCCGTTAGAAGATAAAGTCGAGTAGCGAGCTGCTTCGTCTTCTGCCGCTGGATAGGAATGAACCCATGTCAAAAGCAGTAAGGAATAGACTTAATCATTTACCCTAAAAACGGATTTTCCTATCCTAATAGTAGGAGGAGACTTGTTGCATTAGATAGATCGAGAGAATCCTATCTTCCTCTTATTTAGTCGGTAGTTAGAGTTAGGACTTCTTCTAGCTCCTCTCCCGTTGGTCGAGTGGCTTTCGCTCCTCTAGACCATACCTATTTAGCCGATGTCTTAAATAGAAGACTGGTATAAATTGGAGGAAGAATTGCATTTAGAAGTCATGACATGACCAGCTGATTTTTGGCACTCCAGCCAGCCGTCTTGGTCTCACTCATATTGGGAATCAGAGAAAGAAAGCAGGGGGGACACCTCTAAAAAGAGCTTGTTCCATAAACGCTTTCCTACAATGAACAGACGAACCGAGCGAGTCCAATGCAAAGAACCCCAGTGAGGAGATCAGGTTACCCTTTTTCGTATATTTCTAATACGTAATACGAGGAGGTAATTAGTTGATACCGAGAATGATAGAAGAAGTTTGCTTAAACACCCCCACTAAGGTAATATATTACTATCCTATACTCGTTTAAATTACAGTCTAAGGTTGCGTACATCTTCTTGTGTTAGAGTTCTTTCAAGCTCCTCCCTCAGCTTCAATTCAAGTTTTCTGATTTTAGTTGTAGGACTAAGGGCTAGGTGTTTTTGCAATCCTTCTAGTCTTGCAAAATTCCTTCGTTTCCTTTTGTATATGTCAACAAAAATGTTATGTTTCCAATCCTCTGTCTTAACTTGTAAGATGGTGAGAGCTTCAACAAAAGGGTCACTTTTTTGCCAAGCATTTTTTAACCAAGGTTTCCAATCCTCATGACATTCCCAAGTTGATAGATATCTAAATGCTCTGCCTTGGTTTTTTACATTTTCTTTAGGGATCAAATTTACTAGGATAGGGGAGTGGTCAGAGGCTAACCTAGGTAAGTGTCTTACCATGATGCTATCAAAGATATCCAACAACCCCTCATTCCCCAATGCCCTATCAATTCTCTCATGACATCTTCCTCGTGACCATGTAAATCTAGAGCCAGTGAAACCTAAATCTATTAGTTTTGAGGACTGGATCCAATTCCTAAATCTCATGCAACCATTTGAAGCCCTACCCCCTAATTTATCCAGAACCTCAGTATAAGCATTATAGTCTCCCAATGCAATCCAGGGCTCAGAAATTGTTGCTGCCAGTATAGTGAGTTTATCCCATAAAACTCTTATAATTTGTGGTTCTTCAATATACAGAAGTTAAATGAGTGCTTATATTACCAGGAAAAATTACATGCATGTGAATGAATTGCCAATCGTTGTGAATGATTTTAACATTGATGCTGTGATGCCATAAAATCCAAATACCTCCTGAAAAACCTATAGCTTCAACTCTATGTGACTTTGCCATTCCTAAAGTCTTAATAATTGATAGAGCTGTTATACCGCTTACCCTAGGTTCTAAGAGTATCACTACATTGATTTTGTAAATATCTATTAACTCTTTAAGGTAGTTTACTTGCTTACTTGATAGAGTAAGGATTGAGATAGTCTTTTTATTTGATATGCCTTGACAATTCCAAGCTAATAGTTTGTACTCCATTGATGAGAATTGAATAAGACACAGAGGCAAGCCATAATCCAGCCAAGAAATTTAAAAGGAAAACCCAATTCCAAAAGAACAGATTCCAAAAAAGGCCACTCAATGGAGTTGTCCAGAACCTCAATGCCCATCCAGCTACACCTACAAATCTTGTTGTTACTCCAGCTCAAGCCCCTTTGAGTGTAACCTCAGAAGATGATGGAGCATGGAGAGTGGTGCCCAGAAGAACTACTAGAGCCAGAAGAGTGAATTTCCCCACTACTGTTAACCCAGTTTCAATGATGAATGATTTAACTACAGTAGTTGAGGAAGAAGTTGTGTCACATAATGAGGTAGCTAATGATCCAGGGGATACTAATACAGGTAATCCTTATTTTACCTAATGATTATTTGTACATGGAATATTAGAGGGGGTAATGACCCTATTAAAATTAGAGAGTTAAAGAAGTTTATGATTAGAAAGAAAATAAGTTTCATGGGTGTTCTGGAAACTAGAGTTAAGGCTCAACAATTTGAGAAAATCACTAAGCAACTTAATAGTAAATGGATATGGAAACATAATTATTCTTGCTCTCCAAAGGGGGGAATCTGGATTGGTTGGAATCCTCAAATCATTGAAGTAGAGGTGTTAGAGGTACATGAGCAACTTATTCATTGTGAGCTTAAAGATGTTAATTCCTTTTTTTTCCAAATTACTCTTTGTTATGGATTACACACTATTGATCATAGAGTTGGGCTTTGGGAGAAGATCAGATCTTTGGCTAGTTATTCTCAGTTAGACCAATGGTTCATTTTGGGTGATTTTAATGCCGTCATGTATACTGATGATAGAACTAATGGAACAGCTGTTTCACTTGCTGAAATCAAGGATATGTCTCAATGGGTCACTGATTTAAACCTTGCTGAATTGAAATCTACTGGCCCTTCTTTTTCTTGGTCTAGCAGAGGCTATGCTGACAGAAGAATTCATAGTAGAATTGATCGTGCTTTTGGAAATGTGACATGGATGTTAAATAAAGGTCATATAGTAGTTGATTATTTGATGCCTTCTTTGTCTGATCATTCCCCTCTCCTATTGAAATATGCTGATGATCCTCTTACTGTGGGAAAGCCTTTTAAATTCTTCAACTACATGGCTCATCATGCTGATTTTCATACTATTATGCATGAATTTTGGCATCCTAGTGGTTCTCACAATCTGTTAGGAGCAATTTGGGCAAATCTTACACTTTTGAAGGGGAAAATGAAAAGCTTGCATAAAAATGAATTTCACAACTTGAATGAGAAGATTGAGACAGCAAGAAGTAATTTGGAACAAATTAAGTTTCAGTTACAGCAAGATCCTGATAGTGTTCAATTGCAAGAAAATGAGAAGATAGCTGGAGAGTTGTTGAGAAAATGGAATTTTATTGAGGAGTCTGCTCTAAAGCAGAAATCAAGGATTCAATGGTTGAAGCTTGGGGACTCAAATAATCACTTCTTTCATGCTGCAATGAAAGCTAGGTATAATACAAATAGAATTAACCTCTTGTATAATGCTCAGGGTGATAGGCTTGAGGATCCTGTTGGCATTCAACAGGAGATTCTTCACTTCTATAAATCATTATTAGGTAGCAGAGCCTCTTCTCTTCCTTCTATTGATTTACCTGTTATGTTATTAGGAGAGGGTCTATTTTGAACCTGGAAGCTCAACAGAGTCTGTGTAGAGAGGTTACAATGGAAGAGGTGAATCAAGCTCTTAGAGGGATTGATGATGATAAAGCTCCTGGAATTGATGGGTTTCAGTTTTTTTCAAAACAGCATGGCATTTTATTAAAGATGATGTGTTTAGAGCCATCCAAAAATTCTTCCAGTATGGGGTCTTTTGTAAGGCTATGAACTGCACATCCATTACACTTGTTCCTAAAGTTCCAAATCCCACTTTAGTAAAGGATTTTATACCCATTGCTTCTTGTTCTATGCTCTATAAAATAATTTCGAAAATCCTCAAAAGCTTCAGCTATATTTAATAACATACTCTCATACTGAGCCCGGTTAACATCCTTATGTAAAATTTCTAACAATTCAGCATAAGAATATATTTTCATTATATCATTATTTTTCATATAAGATTCTCTGAGGTTAATTCCTAAATTTTTTAAATTAACTCTACCGAGATTCTCTGGCATAAGTAAACCGAAGTTAACTAACTTTTGTTTATTTACTTTTATATAAGATATCATATGTTTTGATATTTTGAAGGGCTGATTCTGAAGTTTATTCATAACACTACATATTTCCTTATAACTATTACTGATATCAATATAGTAGTGATTGATATCCCCCGTGCTTAACAGATTGTAACGACTAATTGCACCAGTTATTCCACTTAAGTAACCACCTTTTAAGTCAGACAAATATTTAGGGTATAAACCTGATGGTAAAGCACTACCCCAAGATAACGGTTTACATACCATAGGTAAATTTAATTTAATTGGTAGTAATGATACATCAAAATTACGGATAGCATAAAGATTTTTAGGTAAATAATATTTACCCTTCTTCTTTTGAATAGGTACATTATTATTCTCAGAATTTTCTAATACCATTAGATTCCTATCAACAAAAAATTCAACTAATGCTACACCAATATGGTGTTTTTTAAATAAACTCTCATTTTTTTCATCTTCTTTTTCTATTTTACTTTGATATTTATGATTAACTAGTAAAACATGTGCTTTAACATGCCTGTCCAGGTGATCAATTAAAGTTGAAACACGAACCATGGATGAATCAGAGCGATATAAAATACAGATTACATAAACAATTAATGCTTCAAGTGTATATTGCCCTAACTCATTAAGTAATTCTAATTGTGGATATTGATCTTTTTTTAATTTTTCCATTAAATAATCCTTAGCATTCTTCTTATCAGGTATAATCATTAGACTCATAATGAGATTGCATGTGCTATTAATTGATTTTGCATCAAACTTCATTGTAAGATTTTCAATCTTCTCTTGCAACTCTCTTAATTTATCCTGATTATATGGTTTTGTTTCATTTGATTTGAAATCATTCAATATTTTAAATACTTCTTCTTTATACATTACTCTGTTAGATTTAGATTCATCGCCATCATTATTTTCAAGATTATCCAGGTAGAATTTATTCCAGAAATCAATGATGATCCTTTTTGTTTCATTAGATTTGTTATCATACGATATATAAACTGAATTGCCTATAAAATAAAAATATGGACTATTCATATTAGTTTTAAAATTACTAAATTTCGTCATAATTTTTGTTTTCTTTTAATATTTTGTTATGGATTTTTTCCTGTTTTTTAATTCAGGGGTCTTTACCACGTTCGTCTTCTTTAAGAGATTACAATATGTTTTGTTAATAAGAGAAACTAATATGTTATATAATAAGTAAAAAATGTTTGATAAATCAGTCATAGAGGGGTATCTCCAATAATCAAAGAAGATACATCAACTGAATACAGGCAAAGAGTAATAAAACTCTGGGATTTTACAAAGTGCCATACCCTATCAAACATATCCCCATAAAGACGCTCTAGCATATTTGATCTAGAGACAGACCTAAGTTATATTTTTTTAACTCTATAGTGTATGATATATCTTAGGGAGCTTTCTTACTTAGCGCTTGCGCTAAGGATCTAATCAGAGTCAACCTTGGATTTAAAAAAGCCCTTTTCCTTATTAGCCAGAGTACAAGCGTACTCTTTGATCTTTAGTAAAGGCGTATTAAGCCAAAAAAGCATTTTTTCGAACAGTCTCAACGCCCTCATTGAGAGTCGCTCCGCGAGACGTCCAGTAGTCTCTGACTTGGTCTTCGGAATCGTAAGTCTCAGCCCGTTCCCAGCTTGACTTGCTCTCAGGTTGGCCCTTCTACTGGACTAAGTAGTATTCCATTCGTGCAGTCGGTCTATGGGCTAGCCCATGGTACGGTCAGCTATGATATACTCAACTTCTTCTTTAGTAGGTTAGGTTCATCTACAACATCTGGTGGTGCCCTCGTGGGCACGTTCCTCTCTGGGTCGGTCTGGTCTAATCGAAGTCAACTGACTTACATGGAATACGGGGTGAGTTTTCACCGAGCCGGTCTCTTGAGTCTATAGGCGATCTTTTCTATCCGCTTCTCTACAGGGCCTACTTTCTTCTTTCTTCAGACCGGGCTAAGCCTGACGGTTGTTTAAGTAGGTTGGGCAGCTTTTGCTATCCTCCTGCCACCTCTTGGCAAAGTAGTCTGATGGGCAAGCTCCCTCCTGTCGCAGTGGTGTGGGGCGTCAGAGGCTGTTGCCCCGTGGCCAACTCGAAGGGGCTGAAGTTCGACGCAGAGCTTTTTGGTTGTTAAGTTATAGTAGTACTGAGCAATATTCAACAGCTCCAGTCCTTACTCTAACAAGTAAGCAAGTAAACTACCTTCTGGTTGGCATTAAAGTTCCTTAAGTAGCCTTCGAGGAATCCATTTTTTCTCCCCGTCTGAGCTTTCAAAGATATACCGACCGTAGGTATCTGACCATCAGATACCGACAGCCGTCTTCTAACATTACCTACTTTTAGGGGTTTTCCAAAATGTAATATAACATAAAAGCCCTTTTCATCATCAGAAACAACCGGATTTCCGGCCTCTTGCATTGCATTACCATAACGACAAGAAAAATTCATTAAAAAAAAGAAAGATTGCTCTTGTGACTTGGAATGAACCTTTCTCAGTGAAGGAAAGGAATAGCGATGGATTTTGATGGAGCATCCAGGAACAAGAAGATTCAACCGGACGACGAATTCTTACGTGGTCCAAGGAAAGAAAAGGCCCGCTTCTACGATTTCATCTATATTGAATCTTAATATAAGAATAGCTTATATAGTCATGATTCAATTCAGGTCCACTGACTTTTGATTGATTTCTCATTTTTCGGATCTGATTGGAACAATGGAGAAGGAGGAAGACTTTAGCGATTCATAATAGGATATCTTGAATATCTATGTCCCAGAACATAAAAAATTTTTAATGAAGACTAAGACAGGAGTTTCGTGGAAGCCTTTTCTCGGATTTGATTTGAAGTGATCACTTAAGCCTCTTTCTTAGGGCCTTTAAAGAGTGCGACTCTACCGCTTTTAAAAAAGAAAAGGCCTATTTGTATTTGATTCAATTCATGAATTAGCCTACTTTACTATGAGTATACTGGAATTCTATATTATATATATAATAAAAAAGAGTATATCATTCGTCTTTCTGTTACAACACGGCGAAACTAAATGGTTCTAATAAATAGAATGAAAAAAAAAGAAGAATTTTTAGGCTATAGACCTTATTTTCCTGGGATTGTAGTTCAATCGGTTAGAGCACCGCCCTGTCAAGGCGGAAGCTGCGGGTTCGAGCCCCGTCAGTCCCGACCTAGGCGCTGCAAGCGATCAATTCATCTCTCCATCTTCTGTGAAGAGGGGAGAAAAAGAGTAGGATCTAATTCCCAGCGGGAGGATCCTTCTTTTCTTTCGGATTTTTCATCAAAAAAATGGAAATGCAAATAGTACCAATTGTGATGGAAGAAATACATATGTAGGTTGGTACAATGGGAGGTATCACCATATTCAGGATTCAAAGGGATACCCTTCTAGTCTGGCTTTTTTCGATTGTTCCTGATCCGAATAGACATTTTTTTTTACGAAACGCAATGAACTTAAAAGAGTACTTTTCAGATTAAACCTACCCTTTCTTCTAGCTCCGGCCCCGAAGCAAGGGCGAATTTTTATTCCTTACTGAGTGATTTCAGTTCCTCCTGGGTCTCTACTTCACTCCCCAGCCGTCCCGCTTTCTTTAGCAGCCTTAACTTTCCAGCCTTGGCTTGTTCGCAGTAAGGGGCAATCCCCTATGAGATGGAGGCTAGTGTTAGAGCGAGGGACTGCTTTTGTGCTTGTATCACCATGGGCCTACCCATTAGCGCTATCCAAGTGAGAGTCAAAGTGGAGTGTATACGAGTATGCCTATATCTCTGTCTAGGAGTCGAAGCAGTCGATTACTTATGTCTCTTTGAATCGTCTCATCCATGGCGAGTGCTATCATATAAGAAATAAGGGGACGGCTGCATTTAGAAGCGTTCTTTTCATTCAACTATTGTTATCAATCATAAGAGAAGAAAGAAGAGTCTCTTTCTTCAAAGAATCCCGCGCCCTTCTTGGTTGGAAAAAACCAACTAGCAATATCCTACAAGTCTTTTTTCATTTTTCGATATAAGTGAAAAGAGTAGAGACGAAAAAAGAAAAGCCAACTCATGTTTCCCCTCCATTTTCATTACGAAGATGTTTCACGTCAAGATCCGTTGCTCAAACCGAATCACGCCAACGTTATGGACGTTCCTGGATTGTGTGAAATAAGAGTAGTACCAAAGGCAGCACCCTCTGATTTCATAATCAAAAATGGAAAATTGGCTATGGAGATTCCGTGCGGTCAGAAATTGATACGGACACACAGGGGTTCGGTAGGAAAGTCGTTTCGATCCAATCCATTCTTGGGGTCAAATAAAGACAAAGGATATGTCAATGACCTAGCACGACAAAGCACTCTCCGAGGACCTGGAATGTTTCATTTTTTGGTCAGAATCTCGACAGTAATGTCTCTCTTAGATTCTCTGGTGGAAATACGGGAAAACTCCATTCAATTCTCGATGGAAACGGAGTTTTGCGAATTCTCCCCGGAACTAGAAGATCATTTTGAGATCTTCGAACATATTCGAGGGTTCAATGTAACTATTGTCACTTCAGCCAACACACAAGATGAGACTTTACTACCGTGGAGCGGCTTTTTGCAAAAAGATGAGGGAGAAACTCAGTAAGATGTCGGAAAATCGAAATGAGGAAAGACAATAAAGTGCTTTGTTTCGTTGGAAAAATCAACGCAAATACAAATCTCAAATTGACTTTCTAAAACCTACTTCTATAGATAGAAAAGGTTGGAAAGAGTTACTTTTAGAATTCCCTCCCTTTATACTTTTCTAGGGGTACCCTTCCGTTCCTTTGGCAAAGGGCCTAACTACAGCTCTGAGTAACTCCTTGTCTCATTGATCCGAAAAGAAAGGCATAAGTCCCACGTGTACTAAGCCCTTTCTTTTTTCTATTTTTTTCCTTCTCTAAGAGCTAGAATGAATAAAAGCATGAACTCGGAACTTTCCTAATAGTAGACTAAGACCTCTTTCTTGAGTATCTATGATCTCCTTTTCGTTAAAGGAAATCGCGGATTCCCTGGCCGATTGCTATCCTAGCTCTTTCAACATCCGCTCCATCCTCAACTTGGACAGGGGATGCAGCGCGCTTAGCGTCGGAAAGATCCCTCTACGTGAGTGTGCTATAAAACTAGGAGAAGAACAGAACTAAACGGATCAATTCTTTTGACCGGTCGTTTCGAGCTTCCAGTTCTTCTGGATTGCTAACGTGGTTCGATGACGCCGATGGAAGGAACCGCTGGGGATTCATCCAACTTCGATCCCCTAAAGGCAAGTACGTAGGCTATAGAATCCCAAAAAAAAAAAAAAAAAGAGCTCCTTCGGCTCTAAACAGCTACTGTCTTTATTTGGTCTATCAGCTACTCGGCCAGCTACTGACCTAATTGGGAGCTTTTCAGCCAAGGTCGTCGGATTTAGAGGTCCTTTCGCAAGGTAATTCCTATTTGCTTACTTGGAACAAGTAAGGGTCCAGATCATTCCATTGGGAAGAAAGCAGAAGTCATCCATACATATATAGATGAATAGTACCAGTGGCGTATAGGAGGAAGACGGGGAGTGACTGGGGTGGGGAAGAAGAGTTGTCACGATAGAAAGAATCTTGGCAAAGCAAATGAGTATAAGAAACCAACGATTCTCTGTTCTTAAACAACCCATATTTTCCACACTTAATCAGCATTTGATAGATTATCCAACCCCGAGTAATATTAGTTATTGGTGGGGATTCGGTTCGTTAGCTGGGATTTGTTTAGTCATTCAGATAGTGACTGGTGTTTTTTTAGCTATGCATTATACACCTCATGTGGATCTAGCTTTCAACAGCGTAGAACATATTATGAGAGATGTTGAAGGGGGCTGGTTGCTCCGTTATATGCATGCTAATGGGGCAAGTATGTTTCTCATTGTGGTTCACCTTCATATTTTTCGTGGTCTATATCATGCGAGTTATAGCAGTCCTAGGGAATTTGTTCGGTGTCTCGGAGTTGTAATCTTCTTATTAATGATTGTGACAGCTTTTATAGGATACGTACTACCCTGGGGTCAGATGAGCTTTTGGGGAGCTACAGTAATTACAAGCTTAGCTAGCGCTATACCTGTAGTAGGAGATAGCATAGTGACTTGGCTTTGGGGTGGTTTCTCCGTGGACAATGCCACCTTAAATCGTTTTTTTAGTCTTCATCATTTACTCCCTTTTATTTTAGTAGGCGCCAGTCTTCTTCATCTGGCCGCATTGCATCAATATGGATCAAATAATCCATTAGGTGTACATTCAGAGATGGATAAAATTGCCTTTTACCCTTATTTTTATGTAAAGGATCTAGTAGGTTGGGTAGCTTTTGCTATCTTTTTTTCCTTTTGGATTTTTTATGCTCCTAATGTTTTGGGGCATCCCGACAATTATATACCTGCTAATCCGATGCCCACCCCGCCTCATATTGTGCCGGAATGGTATTTCTTACCCATCTATGCCATTCTTCGTAGTATACCTGACAAAGCGGGAGGTGTAGCCGCAATAGCACTCGTTTTTATATGTCTCTTGGCTTTGCCTTTTTTTAAAAGTATGTATGTACGTAGTTCAAGTTTTCGCCCGATTTACCAAGGACTATTTTGGTTGCTTTTGGCGGATTGCTTACTACTAGGTTGGATCGGATGTCAACCTGTGGAAGCACCCTTTGTTACTATTGGACAAATTTCTTCTTTTCTTTTCTTCTTGTTTTTTGCCATAACGCCCATTCTGGGACGAGTTGGAAGAAGAATTCCTAATTCTTACACGGATGAGACTGAGAACACCTGATCAGTGAAAAATTCTTACACCAAGAATTGACAAGCGGATGAGTTTGATAGTTGACAGCGCTAACGAGCAAGAAAACTCCTGCGCGGCTAACGCTAGCTTAGAATAATATAAGCTTTAGCTTGAGCTCTGCCGTTGCTTGTTCTTTCGCGGTAGTTCGGTTGTTGCTTGTTGGCTGCTCAAGAAGTTGGACTAGTTGCTCCTCCGACCCGGAGTGGATTCTAGGCTCGATGAGATGTTAGGTGGGCCTGTTGCGTAGAGAAAGACGAAGAAATCTTCTTTCATGTGATCGAGTTCCTTCGGGTGTGCATCTTTCTTTTCTCCCATTTCTTTCTTGGTCAACAACCAAGCAACTTTCCCTTTCCCATTTTCTAAGTCTCCCCCGGCCCCGGGGGAGCGGAGCTATGAAATAAAGAGAAATACGTTATGAAAAAGAAACTGGCCATTTACCAATATGGATCACAGTTTGATCCAAGCGGTCCCACTCGTTATTCACCCAGCGATTGGATTTATTTTTCCGTTTCGGAGGAATCCTCACCATCCGAACGCAGTACTTCTATAGGGGTCCAAAAAATATGCACAAGTAGTTCCACTTCTGACTCCCATGCTGATTCCCGTGAAGATCTTTTTACCCAGATTTCTTTTGAACTACAACGTCGAATGGATGAGATTGGAATGACACTTCCTGACGGTGTCGATTTCAATTATTTAGAATACCGAGGTCTTGCTAATCTTGTCTCCGAGGCATGTTGGCTCCGAAATCTCTTACTTGAGCTACATTGCCCTCTGAAGCGGGCCACCATAGTTTATTGTGACAATATCAGTGCGATCTATCTCTCTACCAACCCCGTGCAACATCAACGTACCAAACATGTTGAATTAGACATTCATTTTGTGCGTGAAAAGGTCGCATTGGGTTAAATTCGAGTCTTACATGTTCCTTCCCGTTATCAGTTCGCCGATATCTTCACTAAAGGCCTGCCTCGACACCTTTCTCCCAAATCTAACAATATTTTCTTTCTCTTCCGTAAGCTTCGCTTAAGCGACTTCATATCCTCCGTTTGAAGACTCCGAACCAGAGGATTTCAACATAGCATTTGAATTGAAAGTGGCATCTCTACTAAGAATTACTTTCTTAGATTCAAGACTCCACAATCTATAACCTTTTGATTCAGAAGAATAACCAATTCAAATGCATTTGACAGCTCTCGGAGAAAATTTTCCATCATTAGAGCATAAGCGGTACAAGCAAAAACTTTAAGAAAGGAATAGTCAACAGTTGTACCTGACCACAACTCCTCTGGAATTTGGAAGTTGATGGCACTGTGTGGAGAACGGTTGACAATATAAGCCCCACCCCACTAGTTTATCTGCTGTTAGTAACTTGTCCTGCAGGCCGTGGAGACAGCTTCTGTCCATAGATCACGGCGATGCCACAATCCAGCATTAGAGAACATGCAAGGAGCACGCTCAAGAAGAGTTCTGTTCATACGTTCTGCTACACCATTTTGTTGAGGCCTGCCGGGTAATGTTTTGTGTCTAGCAATACCGGCTTGTGCGCGGAACTCTGTAAATTCATCATCACAAAACTCCAAGCCTCGATCAGTCCTGAGCTTTTTCACTTTTCTCCCAGTCTGGTTCTCAACAAGAATCTTCCACTTTTTTAAGATGGACAAAGCCTCATTTTTCTGCCTCAAGAAAGAAGTCCAGACTTTTCGAGAGAAATCATCAATAATGGTCATCAAATAACGTTTGCCAGAATTTGAGGTGACCCTAGAAGGTCCCCAAAGATCAGAGTGAACATAATCGAGAACACCTTTGGTGCTGTGAGTAGCAGTAGAGAAACTTACTTTCTTTTCTTTCCCATAAACACAATGTTCACAGAATTATAGCTTACCCGTGCCGGGTGAACCAAGAAGACCACGCTTGCTCAGGAGATCCATGCCTTTCTCACTCATGTGGCCAAGGCGCATATGCCACAAGCGAGTGAGATCAGAATCAGAAAGTGAGGATGAGACAGCTGCCGATGAACCTGTCACTCTATGTCCCTGCAAAACATACAGACTGCCATTTCAAATTTCATGAGCACCAGGGCACCTCTACTGACCTTCAAAACTCCACCTTCAGCTGAAAATCTGTAACCAAGAGACTCAAGAGTACCCAGTGAAATCAAATTGCCTTTTAAGTCAGGAATATGACGAACCTTAGTGTTGGTCCTGACAACGCCATCATGAGTTTTGATTTTAATTGAACCCATGCCAATAGCCTTACAAGGAGAATCATTCCCCATCAAGACAGTACCACAATCAACAGATTCATAAGTGGTAAACCAGTGCCTATGAGGACACATGTGATAGGTGCAACCAGAATCAAGGACCCATTCATTAAGACTCTTCTTTTCAGAAGTTACAAGTAATACCGAGTCACCTTCAGAGTCAGTTTCAATGAAACTAGCTTCGGCAGATTTTTGAGGTTGTTTCGATTTTTATTCTTTCTCCTTTTTATTTTTCAACTTATAACAATCAGAAATTTCATGCCCTGATTTTTGACAATAACGACAGGTGACATTGGTTTTACGTCCCCTAGATTTAGATCTGAATTTCTTTTTATGGGTACTTCCTCTTTCTTGTGATCTCCCTCAACCATTTAAGCCTTCAGCTCTATCATCAGAATGCACTTCAAGATCCAATTTCTCTTTTTTTTGAGAGTAAATGAGATTGAACATCCTCAAAAGAGAAAGTCTCATTGTTACCATATAACATGATTTCCTTAAAGTGCTTGTAAGAGGGAGGTAAGGAGACAACCAATAAGACAGCTTTATCCTCATCATCAATCTTGACATCTCAATTTTCAAGATCAATAATAATAGAATTGAACTCATTGAGATGAGTTTGGATGGAAGTACCTTCAGCCATACGAATAGTAAAGAAGCATTCGTTGAGACGAAGTTTGTTGGCTAGACTTTTGGTCATGTAGAGAGACTCCAGCTTCAACCATAATGCGGCTGCGCTCTCCTCATGAATGACCTCACGTAAGACCTCCTTGGCTAGACATAGTTGGATCGCTGACAAGGCTTTCTCGTCCAACTCTTGCCATTGCTCTTCTGTCATCGACTCCGGCTTCTTAGATTTTCCATCTAAAGCCCTTTTTAATCCGTTCTGTGTAAGAACGGCCTTCATCTGGACCTTCCAGATACTAAAGCTTATCTTGCCATCCAATTTCTCGATGTCGAACTTGGTGACAGTCGACATAATGAACCTTCAGCTCGGATACCAATTGTTGGGGTTGTGAGTGCGCGCGGAATCAATAAAAGATGTGGAGATTGATAAAAAGAAATAAAGGTGTAAATATGACAATAAAAGTAAATGTAAATGGACACAGTATTTAACGCGGGAAAAATCCTCTAAATTAGAGGTAAAAAAACCCACAAACGACGAGAACCCGAAAAATCCACTATATGAAAATAATGAGAGTACAAGAACACCCAAAGTATTAGGGTGAAGGTTAATCTTACAACTCTCACTATTAGGATAACTCGCAAAGGAGTAGTACAAGAGGGCTAGTGGATTAGTATAAGGAGTGTAATTATAAGGCTTATGGGTAAGGTAAGGTGGAGGAGTAGAAGAGCTCTTGGGGTGGTGTGCACACACCCAAATGCGCACACACACAGGATACCCAAAGACTCCTATTTATAGGAGTAGAGGTCGGTTAATGGATGGTGGTGAGTTGCTTCATAGGCTCTCAACATGAAGAAGCTTCTAGCGCGCAACAAGAGAAAGCATGGAACACGTGCACCATCTTCAATGTAGAGATCACTCCATGTGGCGATCATGCGTGCTCACATGCTTCACAAAGTGTCCAAGAAGACTAGCATTGTACGAGCTTTCTCAAATTCAAGATTAAGCTAGAACCTTCTTGATGCTACTAGCTCCTTGACTTGAAATATCTAGTGATATTTTGAGCACCGACCGCGCGCCAAAGAAATTGGGCCATAAAAGCCACAAACCCAACAGTAAGCTATCATCCGCGAAAAGAGAGATGGGTAATAGGATCAACATGTCTGCCGATTTTCAAACCATGGATATTCTTCCTTTTCTCAGCATCCCTCAAAAGCACAGAAAAGCCCTCCGCACAAATGACGAACAAAAAAGGCGTCAGTCCTTAACTTAATGCTTTGCAAGCACTAAGTAAGTCAACTACCTTTTCTGACTCCTAATCTTTATCCCCTTTTTCTAAAGGCTCGATCGAAGGGCGCCTTTAAAGCGATAGAAATTTTATTACAATAGCATTATATATATTGGCCTAGACCTTCACTTTCTTTCTTCCTGTAACCTAAGCCAATCTTCCTTCTTTGGAATCAAAGCTATTTTCCTGTTGCCCTTTGAGACTCGAGAGGACTTCATGGAATTTTTCTTGCAGTAAGGAAAAAGATTCAAAAATGAACAAGTCTAATGGTCCCCGATACTGCGTTGAATCTTGGCTCAGAAGAAGGCTAGCCTTATGCTTGACTATTTCCAATAAGATAGGATTGGATCTTCTTTATCGGAATCTTGTAAAGAAAGGAATCGAGCCTGCATCTCCGCTATGCCCCATCTGTGCTCTTGGTGGGTATCCTTGCTCACTGCCTTAATTTAGGAGTGATATAAAACGCTTGAACTAATAGAACCAACCGGTGCTACCGACTCTATTCCATATGCCAAAGCTTGGAGTGGGAGTTCCTGAAGGCAGAAGAGCTAGCCCTCCGCATGTTTAGATTAGTTCGAAATCCCCTTGGTGTGAGGGTGCGCCACATGGGAGGCCCTACCGCTTGGTCGGTCCACAAAGAATATTCTTTTATGTAAATGTATCTGTTGTCACGGAGCCTGCGAAGGACATGAACATCCCCAAAAACGTACTTTTTTGAAAGGCAATCCGCAATCAATGAAACTAACTATACTAATTCAGTAAGACCAAGACCTTACATACGGAATACATAATATGGCAAAGCAAACATGGAAAGCACAATCAGTCTCAGTACGAGTGGGGGGCCAAAGTAAGTTCTCTTTAATCGATCAAATAAAGCAATTTTGGCTTTCTAGTCAAAAAGACTAAGGGAAATGTCTCAGGGCATTGGAATTCTAATGAGAAGCACCAGCTTTGGTTGGATCATATCCTATTTACAGAGGCTTAGTAAGCGGTCTAGCAGGAATAGGTTTGATCTGCTTTGCTGTGCTCAATATTGGAAAGGCTTCTATGTATCCAGACCTATTAGCAGCAGCTAAGAAGAAAGGATGATGCCCTTGTTCAACCGCAGGAGGTAGAAAAGAAAGGGCAAGCAGTAATTCAAAATCCATAAAGAATTACCTATGCTCTTATATAAAGATTAAATCGAAAGGCTTGGTAGGGATTCTTTTTTTTTTTACCTATACCTATGGGGCTTAAGGGTGCCCGGTGGAATGTTATTATTTTACTGAGAATGTGGACAAAACTAAACAAGCCAAGCAAAGTGCTTCACTAGCTTCAGACTGGATGGAATTCAGTCTAATGTACTGCTTCCTTTTGCCAGAAGGATTATGTGAGTAAAGAAAGTAAAGAACTACTAGACTCTCCTTAGGAATTCTTGGTGGGGACAGACTGGGAATGAAAAGCAAATTGATTGGAAGAGCTGGGATCATATGTGCTTATAAAAGGGGAAAGGTTTAATGGGGTTGGTTTCTAAATATATCTGATTAAAATCTGGCCTTGTTAGAAAAACAAGGGTGGAGACTGATACAGAACCCTAGCTCACTGGCTGCGCCTTAAAGCCTTTCTCTTAAAATTTTAATATTTTATGGATGCTAAGCTGGGGTCTAATCCTTAGTTTAGTCTTCTCTTCTATTCAAGTGGGTGTACAGGATCAGCAGGAATCCCATGTCCCAAATCTTTCCTCACCCACCTTCTTTGGTCATTTACTCAGGATTTGTTTGAAATGAAGAGTTACCATTGACGCTACGGGAGCAAAAGTGTCATTGTAGTCGATGCCGGCAACCTGCCTGTTCCCAAACACCACAAGACGACCCTTAAGTCGTTCCACAGAGCCATCTGAATTCTATTTCACTTTATAGACCCACCTGCAGCCAATAGCCTTTTTACCAGGCGGAAGATCTGTAACAGTCCATGTGCCATTCCGTTCAAGAGCATCGATTTATCGAGTTGAGTCGGGTGAAAGAGAAGATGTGACAGGGTTTATTAGACGAACCATACTAGTAATATATCCCTTCCATTTTGTAGATGGCATTTTCTTCCGAAGTCCTCGACCAAGATCCCCACATTCTGCAAGACTCCCCCTTACATCCGCGGTATCCATGGACTCGGCAGCACCACTAGGTGGCTGCGGATCAGCATGAGCAGCTGGCGAGGACGCCAAAGTTCTAGGAACATTAATAGAGGGCTGCGTATCAGTAGAATCAGTAGTAGTTGGCAACTCATTGCCGCTGATGACATGCGTCGGTTGCGACCTTTGAGCAGTAGCGTGCATATCATTGTTGGAATTAGGGACAATAACCCCACTAGTACTAAGAGGCACATCAGTAGCGTGCCTTTCATTGCTTGAATTAGGAACAATAACTTCACTAGTACTAGAAGGCACATCAGTACTTCCCCGTACATTAATATCATCATGCTTTGTATAATTATGAGAATCATGAGAATGCAACAAAGATTCAAGCCATAAATCATCCGCAATCTCATCATAGTGCTCCGTATATGGAAATTTGTCCTCAACAAAAAGAAGATCTCTAGAGACAAAATATTCACGTCTTTCTAAATCAAATAACCGCCACCCTTTCTTCCCATGGGGATACCCTACAAAGATGCACTTCCGAGTACGAGAACCAAACTTATCTTTCACCCGAGGTCTATTGTTGGCAAAACAGAAAGACCCAAACACACGTAAAACATCATATGAAGGAGTTTGTCCATATAACATGTCATAGGGAGTTTTACCCTTAAGTAAAGGAGTTGGTGTACGGTTGATCAAATAGACAGCAGTAAGAATGCATTCTCCCCAAAAGGAGATGGGAAGGTTAGCTTGAAAGCGAAGGGCACGGGCTACATTGAGAATATGGCGATGTTTCCTTTCAACTCGGCCATTTTGTTGAGGTGTGTCTACATTTGAGGTTTGGTGAATTATTCCTTGACTTATAAAAAACTCACTTAGTGGCCCTCCAAATTCAGTCCCGTTATCGCTTCTCACTATCTTAATGTCTGCTCCAAACTGCCTCCGCACCATTGCACAAAAATCTTATGAGTTTCTGACTTCTCACGAAGAAGATACACCCAAGTACCACGTGTATAGTCATCAACAATTGTCAAAAAAGAGTGAGCCCCTGACAAAGATGGTCTATGATATCTACCCCATAGATCACAATGAACTAACTCAAGTGCACGAGAGGCTTTATTATCACTCAATGGAAAAGGAAGACGTCTTTGTTTCGCACGATGACAAACATCACAACACCCAACACTATTTTTTTTTCAAAAGAAAAGTTGCAAACTTCAAACAAGTATGATAGACTCCTGTGGGAGGGGTGTCCTAAGCGTTTGTGCCAAAGTTCCGCAGTACTCTTCTTCGCCACCATTACATAGGCACTATGTGTGTTACGCAAATAGTAAATGCCATCTTTATGATCACCTAGTCCGATAAGTGCCCGCGTGGTCGGATCCTGTATCACACAAAGATTCATGTAGTAAGTAATAGCACAACCCGTATTTTCACTTCACTTTTTTACTGAGATCAAATTACATTTCAAATCTGGAACATAAAGTACATTCTCCAGTTTAAGAGATTTACTAATCTCAACATCACCTATTTTCTCAACTTTTAAGCAAGTTCCATCCGGAATGACAACAACTTCGTTAGCACCAGCATTTCGAACATTTTTCAATTTGTTAATGTTGTTACAGACATGGTGTGATGCACCACTGTCCAGAATCCAATTTGACAGATAAACAGAAGAAAATTTCTTACCAGAGAAGGCATCATGAATCATAGTGCCTGAGTTTCCAGTACCAACCAAAGATATAAAATGATTCAATTGACTATTTGGTTGGGATGGCATATGTATCATGTTAGTACAAGACATTCTGTCATTTCCCACAGAAGCGGCACGACCTTGAACAGCAAAGACTAACGCTGATTCAATAGCGGACTCAGGACAACATTCTGCCCCATTACTACCTCTATTATTCACACATTGTGCGTGTTCAATCGGCTGCAAATGAGCAGTTTTGTCATGAACATATCTAGTGCAGGGACTCCATAATTGATATTCCCTTTTGTGATATGACTTATTGCTGATTTCGATTGATTCTATTTCACCAACAAAGACTGGCACCGGGTAGACTAAAGTGAGAGCCCACGACAGGGGATCATTGTCTTCCCCACCCCCGGTAACACCAGTCAAATCAGGTAAGGCAAATCCGCTGTGGATGGAGATAATAAATTGACGAGGGATCATGGATGAGTTGAGGAGACTTACTACCACCAGACATTGTAAAAAAATGGAGAGGAGAGTCCAATTGATATGTGGGTGCTCGGCGTAACACAAACCACAACTTCGAAGAAGCCAGATGTAGCAGCGGATAGTTTAAAAAAATGGAAGAAAGAGGAACGTGATCTGGAAGGAAAATAAACCAAACAAAACCTCCAAACTACAAACGAAATTATCACGCCCAACAAAAATGGAAGAGAAATAGCGTGATGTTAAACAAACAAAAAACTCCAAACGGCAATAATACACAGGATCTCCCTTTGCTCTGATACCATGTTAAACCATAAGATGTGAGAGAAGTCTTTTCTGTATTGCTTGGGAAAAACTTAATACAATGAGCGGCACCTTATATACAAGACTACCGTTTCCTAATAACAATAGGAAACCTACAAAACAAATATGCACAATATATTGACTTCCCTAAATAAAACAAAACTCCTATAAAGAGCAATGAATTTATGCAATGACATAACAGAAGGAGTGTCCCCTACCACATACATAACCACAGCATTTTCCCAGGTTTTTGACATTTTCAAAACTTCATTTTTATCTAACTGAGCAAGAGGAACCCCAGCTTTAATCACAGGAGCAACAAATGAAAGGAGCATACCTTTGGTATTCTTCTTAAAGAAATTGGACCATGGTTTCCTCTGATTAGGAAGCTTATCCAAGGTCTTTTCTGGTTCTACGACATGCTGAATTGAAGTTTCATTCTCAGAATGCTTCTTTTTCTCACTACCAGTAATTCCTTCATTTTGCGCTATTAATCCATTAGAGTTATCAAAACCTTGCTCATACTTCTTCATTTGTTGGACAAGGAAAGCAAATTCTTTATTAATCTTCTCTAATTCTGCAGCAGATACCTCATTTGCAACAAATCTATCCCCGTTTTGCGAGCTCGAATTAGGGATTTCTTTATCCGAAATGGGTATGGAATTACTCTCAGCTTGCTTGTTCTTGTCACTCTGGCTCTTGCTTGAGCCGGGAAGTAAAGAAGGCACAGAGGTGAGAAGTGTTTAGATTATAGATACGAAGGTACAAAGTGGATTTCTCATGGCCCTCCCAATGAATCCTTTTTCTTCTATATGAGCATAAAAAAGAACCATTTATTTAGACGACCTGCAGGTCGATTTCTACTTGCTTACTTCTTAGAGTAAGGGAGAACTGCTTTGATTCATTTTCCACGCATAAAAGGAAAGTGGTCCCTTACCTTGTGACCTCTATTTCCTTCCCGTAATCGAACCTTCCACAGAAAGCAAGGGCGGCAAGATATGGAGCAGGCCGTGAAATAGGTATAATAAGAATTTAGAAAGCCCTATAGAAGATATATAAGAAATAGGGCCTTTAACAGAGACCAAGGCCAGAACCTCCACCAGCTGACGTGTCTACTCGAATGACTCTTTCATAAAGTATGCAGAGTGCTTGCTTCAGCTCCAGCTACTAAAGCCAACCAATAGACCTGTTCATACAAAAAGATTCTAACTCGTCTTCCTGCTCTAGTTCTTTACGCCTTCGTTCGTTCCTCTCCTCACTCTTTTGAGTGAGTAAGTCAACTACCTTAACAGTCGAGCTACTTCGTTCCTCTCCAATTCCATTCCAATTCTCTCAGACAGAGACTAGGAACAACAATGCTGCCCTCACCTGCTAACCGCACTATACACATGTGGTTGATGTACGTATGTGACCCTTGGGTCGATCTTACCTCCGCTGCTTGCCCGTGCGCGGGTCGACTCACAAGAAATGCAGCTAGCTTGCCAACTAACTCTTTCTTTTTAGCTTGTTGGCTTGCTCTTGCTTAATTGTTATTTAGACATTACCTGCATCTTAGCTCTTCTCTTTCTTATTTATTCTTACTACTATCACTTTATTAAAACGGGCCCTTTTTAATAAACAGTCAAGTTTTTGGGTCGTACACCTGGAACAAAAAGGTTCATCGTACAATTTCGGCGATTACAAAAATAAAGGAGTATATCCCTCTCCCTTAGTGTCTTTCCACTCCCGTCGTTCAGGAACAAAGACTTCGCCTAATTCTTTTGAATCCCGGCCCGGTTCCACTAACCAATTACGTTACGACCATTGAACTTGGTTGACGAACATGGTTTATGCGCCGCTAATGTAGCGGCTTGTCGAGCATTTGACAAACTCACACCATCCATTTCAAATGGGATTTGTCCCGTGGACACACGAGCAATCCAACCCGTAGGATTTCCTTTTCCTCTTCCCATTCTGACTTCTGTAGGTTTCCCGGTAATAGGGAGATCTGCGAGAACTCTTACCCATATCTTACCATTTCTTCGGAATTGTCCTATTATAGCCCGACGCGCTGCTTCAATGGCTCGATATGAAAGACGACCAGCTTGACAAGAGTTCCATATCTTCCAAAACCAAGTTGTGTACCGTCCAGTTTGCAACCCCTACTACATCTGCCTTTACGGTATTTACTATATTTCGTACGTTTCGGATATAGCCTTTTTTTACTATATGAAATCCACACTTTGAGAAAGAAAAAAAATGAATGAATGTTCTTTTGGGAAAATGTATAATAATACATCTACCGAGACGAAAGCCAAAGGTGAGTCTCGTAGGTGGACGTATCGAACCAAAATCAGATCTCAGATTGACATCTTGATACAAGAATTTTCCATAATAATAAATAGAGTCAATGGTGACTCCGCCGTGGAAAGGGCCGCTTCTTTCTTGCTTGAGAGGGGGGCTTCCATTCAGCAGCGCAGACTCAAAGTGCTCTCCGAACCGTGCAATAAGGTCACCCATCACACGGCTCTCACTCAAACCCAACCTGTGGTGGATCCCGGGAGACAAAGTAAAAGCGCTTGATCTTTTGCCCCATATTTTGAAATGCTCCTCCCCGACGATCAAGCAGCGACGCTGCTCGTGATAGGCTTAGCTTTAAGCCGCTATCGTTGGTTCGGATAAGTCAAGTCCCTTCGGTAGGTTCGCTCCGGTCAGGTGGTCTTCCCGCTCCGTGGGCTTCCCTAACGTTCCGACTTGTTATGGTTTGAGAAAGGTACTTCAAGTCTCGACTTCGACTGAAAGGGTCGATGAAATTGAGCTCGACTATAAAGTTCTATAATACACTCGACCTTTGGGATGAAATGGCTCGAGCGTCAGCGAGAGGGTATGTAGCTCGACCGATAGCGAGAGGAGCGAAAGGCCGAGCACCCTGAATGAATAAGAAATGGACAGCAGAGGGAATCAATGATTCTTATTCAACCGAGTTGAAGCTAGCAACATGTCGATTACGCACCGGAGGTTGGTAAGAACTGAGGGACAATGCCCCCTAACCTAAGTAGGCCTACCAGCGAAGCAACTGGTACTTGATCGGGTGGGGGGCGGTTTGGTTTCGTGCAACGCCCTCGCAGCGGGAAGAGGCAGTTGTCATTTGAAAGGAAACTTGTATAGGGCTGCGCACCCGGAAAGCCCTTTAGTAAAGCCTAAATGTCCTTATAGAAAACGAAAGCGCTAACGCGCCAACTCTTTCATTTTTTTATTAGAAAAGCAAGCAACTGATATAAAACAAGCTAACTTACTAATAAAGCGGCAATAAGCACCTTCTTTCTCAAAGTCAAGTTTCTCGCTTAGAAAGATTGCAGCTAGCGCGCTTTACTAATTTTCTAAAACTCTCTTTACTGAGCCATATCTCTTCCCTACTAGTGGGTTATTCTTCATTTTTTTTTATTCTATCATTTCATTGACAGCTTCTTATGCTTAAGATACTATATAACCTTAACCCTGAACTATGTCTTCTGATGATGAGCAACCCTCTAGCTCATATAGGAGATATCAAGGTCCTGTCCCTGGGTTCAGAAGGGGTATGACCTTAGAGTAAGCTAAACTGGTAGGCTTGGAGAAGGAAATGAAAGAAGAGAAGTAGGAAAGACAGGAGTTGAAAGGGATGATAGCTGCTTTAGAAGGTAAATTGGAAGAAATCTTGCTGTCTAACAGGAATCAGCCCCCACCTGTGAATCAGGAGCCTAATAGAGTTCAGGAGGATGATTACAATTATGAATGGGAAGAAGAAATAGTGGCAGGAAGTTCAGCATCAGAGCAAAGGAGAGGCTATAGGAGAGATTTCAGGGATTCTAGAAGATATTATGAGGAAGATGAGTTTAGAGATCTTAAGACAAGAATATTGCAAGGTTATGTAGTATCTTAAGTGAAGCTTAAGGAAAGTTGAGTTACAGCAGTATTCTACATTGGAAGAGATGTATCATTTGGCTCTCAAGTTGGAGAAGCATCAGAAGGAGAAGAAGAAGAGGCCAGTGTTTAGAAGCAACTTGCCATTTCACAAAGGCAGTTCTTTTTACACTCCCAAGCCAGAGGCTGCAAAGAAGTCTGAGACAGCTAAAGACAAGGGCAAGGCAGTGTCTCCATCAGCAGACAAGAAGGCAGGAGTCAAGTGCTTTAAGTGTCAAGGTTATGGACATTATCAGTCTGATTGTCCAAATAAAAGGTAGTTTACTTACTTAGTACTTGAAAAGCCTAAGGATCACGACTAAATGCAGAGAGATATAAAAGACCCTCCCCTCCCTCTTCGATAATTCTGTGTAAGTAAAGCCTCTCGATCCTCCTTGGCCGGCTGAGAGGCGAGAGTCGATCTCATCACAAAGAGAGATTCCCATATAAATATAGAAACCCCTCCTCCTTTCTTCCTGCGTGCCCGACCGGTAGGCGTCAGTGTCTAATCCCTCCGCCTTCTTTCGTAGGAATAGAGTCGTCCCCTATCTGAAACCCAACACTTTTAAGTTCTATCTTGCTTATTGGCATCTCTCCTTTGACCCTCTAGACTAGACTCTTTCCTTAAGCTTCGCTTAAGCTACTACATAACCTCACTCTAACGAGTGAGTTACTGCGTAACCTTATTATTCTAATAATTTACTACATAACCTTAGCTAGCACTAAGCTATTTCATAACCTTCTCTTTCGCTAAGTCCGGGACTTATCTCCTCCTCGAGAAGGCTCCCGAAGAATCAGTTTCGGATGAGGAATTTACCTTATTTCCTTATCGAAAGACCCTCAGGCAGTTCCTCTGATTCTTATCAAGGATAAATCCTTTAATGAATGTGCTTTTGATCAGTGACCGTAGAAACTAATGTGAATGCTTTCTATGATATCCTCTTTCTGGCTACCAAACGGGCTAATTGGTCAAAAGAGCTTATTCTGAGTTAGAATTCTCCGAATTCTGTAAGAAATATGGTCTACCCGCTTTGTTCTGATTTCATTGTATTCTTCCGTATTCAGCATTCGCCGGTGTCAAAAAAAGCAAAAGCATATTAATTCGTTAAGGCAACTAGTCTTGGAGTGAAAGAACCTGGGAATCCCCTTTTAATAGAATAGAATCCGGAAGAGGCCCAAGGCCATCTCTTCCTTAATTTTTTTACTTCTATCCGCAAAGTAGCCCAGCAAGCAAGGGCGTTAAGCCTTTCCTTTCCTTCTGAGATGCCGGTTCTCCGATGCAGATGAAGAATCCGCTTCATTGTTCCCACCATCTATATCATCCAAGAATATTTTATCATAAGAATAGGAATCAATCGTTCGGTGATCGCTACGCTTGATTGGGGCAGGCTACCCACACCACACTTTTTTTTGGCTAAAAAGCCATCTCCTTGCTGTTCCTCATTATCACCTACTCCAAACACGAAAGTAAAGACCAAAAAATCTGTCTACATAGCTCCCCTTTGAGGGTGGAGCTTCGCGGAGATCGTAAGTCAGCCAAGGCCTTAGACCGGAGCGCGTCCCTGCAGGTGAATCTCTCAGCTTCTGTTCTTTCTGCCCCTCCTCGGTGCCTCTTCCTGGCAGCTATCAGATACTCGATCACCCAACTAAGCGGATCCCATCACTTCCAGAATACCGATTTGTTCTTCTGGCAGAACATCTTTCTTATGGTAGGCTTCTCTCTCCTTGTAAGTCTAGCCCATGCCCGGGCATCCAAGCTAGCCCCTTTTACTCGCTTAGATGCTCCGCTCTATCCTTCAATCGATTGAGCCTGTCCTCTTTTTTGATTCTCCTCTAAGCCCTGAAAAAATAATTCTTTCTCCAGGATGAAAGAACTTGGAAAGTGGCATTAGCCGGGGGAGATTGAAGAATTGTAAACCCTGGATCTGCTGGAGGAGGCTATCAATGCAGAAAAAGCTCAGCTCCTAAAGCAAGAGGCATGAGTTGGTTTGTAAGTGGGCTTGAGAAAAGGCTGATTGACTATCCGAAGTTCCCGGCCTTAAGGTAATGCCAATTCACTTACTCTAAAGAGTAAGGCTTAACTACTATCGCTGGAAGGCCAGCCGACCCTCAATTGAATCACGTGATCAATAGGCCAAGAAGGGCCTTAAAGCATGTTGATCAGGGAAGAGATCCATTTTTTTGGAACACATTAGGTCTAGAAGGAAACCCTACTAATCCAACTCAATATGTTATCTTGATCGAGTGGATCGACCTCAGCAGATCACGAAGCGATCTCTCGGCCAGCGACGTTAGGAACGAAATGCGAAAATGCCAATCGAGCCACGACAGGAGCTCCATGCGTGGAAACCTGTCAATCGACCCACCTCAGCAGCGATACCGCATCCACGACTATAGCTACCTTGACATGCCCCACTCCGACTTGATGAGCTTTTCCGCTTTCCTAACGTTAATTTTTGAATCCCTCTCCTTAGTCTTGCAACTAAGCTCTTCGAACCTTCAAATGCTACTTTTTCTTTCTTTATGTATTGGATCCAGTATTTTGTGGGCATCTCAGCCAGAGCTGCTTAATGTAAGTAAAATCATAAGTAAATCATCGGCTTATCCAGATATTGTAGACGGGATTGGGAGAGATTAGTATGACTAGAGACAATTGAGTCAGCATATAAATAAATTATTGACACACAGATGAAAATGCTTGAAAACGTAGAGTAGAAGGAGATGATCGAGGCAGCTGTTAAGGAATCGCAAAACGAAGATATGCATGTTGCGTCAGATTAAAGCCTCGCCAGCCCTTTTTGAGTTCCGCTCTGGAATGAATTTTTTGATACTACACGGATACTCTATCTGCCGGTGATACATATGTTCAATCGGCTGCTGCTAATTGGCATTTCCGAACGGTTCGACCTAGCATTGATCTCTCATCTGTGGCTGTCTCTTATCGAGGTCTACTACACTAAGAGTTAAGAAAGAAGGGCCCTACCCGAGCCGACCGAACCCGATCGATGCCTGGACACAAGAAGCCTCAGGCGTACAATCAACTATGCAGTTAAGGTGAAAGGTTGATTATAGACCATCAACCAACCGAAATCTACGCAGGTTTTACGACGCCTTGGATGCGATTGACATCGAAACGAACCCGTCTAACCGTCAGTCTGATCTCCCTGGAGTTTTCTATAGGTATAGGAAGGAGTCAGCCTTAGCTGTAAGGATTGGAATATGTTCCGAGAAGAGGCTCTTTCCAGCCCTTCCCTGCTTCCTTCTGTTTTCCTACAACCGGGATTGATACGGTCACTCGAAGCTTCCGAACATTTTACGAATCCACTGCTCTTAGCTTTCGTTACCCGTTAGATCAACAATCTCATTACTTAGGTCTCGTAATAGCACTCTAACTCTAAGACGAATCAAGGAATGGTGTCAGAGCAGTTAGCAGCCATTCTGTGACCTTCATAGACAGATATGGATAAGGAGGCATGGAATTTCTTAAAAAAAAAAATTACCTAGAGCCGGAGGAACGGGAACACCCCTTTCACAAGCAAGCTACGCACCTTTGAGTTCCCGGGGTGAGGTGCGAAGCTAGTTCCCGAGTAAGTAGCTAAAGCAAGCGATTGTAGGTACGCTAAGTGTATATATTCTCTTATATAAGATAAGCGTATTGGTGTGGAACTAGATCCTCTGCTCGAGAAATTATGGAATTCCGCTTTTAGATTGCTTCTGCAATTGTTTCGTCACGATAAGGAAAAAGAGGAGTCACCATATTCCAATGAGACAGTTCACAAATTGTCAAAAAAGGAAATGGCTGATCGCCTAGCCGAAATTATTAAAAAGGGAAGTAGGGGACGACTAACTTCACTCCATCTTCCCGCCTATTATGTATGTCTCTAAAGTGGGCCACATCCTGGCTGGCCCTACCGGGTTAGTTTTATTCGGGAGTTAAGGTTTCCAGTTTATATAGTTTTGTAAGACCTCTTGCTATGTTACTTAACACCGACCCAATCCCGACAGGCTCTCGTAGAAAGCCGATTCCGTGTTCTGGGAAGATAGATCATATATGGGGAAGCGATTTATGTATCATTCCCGAACCTAATGAGTGGATGAGTTAGGCTTGCATACCTTTCACTTACCTTACTTCCTATTCTTAAGAGAATCGATCTATCCACTGCTTTAGTACACAGAGGCAAAGGTCCTTTCAAGTCCAAATTAGACTTCTGGATTAGGCCTACCATCACGCCTCTCCTCTGATCCTGGACCACTCTTTCTTTAGGGTTAGTGACTCAGGGAAAGAATCAGTGCACCTTCCCCTATGGTATGGCCCTTACCCAATTCGATCTCGATAAGAACTAACTGCAAGGGAAGAGCTTTCTTGTTTGGTTGCTCTAGCTACAGGGCCTAGCTACATTCGCCTCCTCCACCAGCAGCCAGCTACAGGACCTTTCTTAGCCAATCAACAAGCTACTAACAGAAGTTTTGTCCCTACCCTTAACGCTGACTTATCTTGTTCCCCTGCTACCGTAGATTCTCGGAACTTTGGTATTCAGCAGGAACGACCTGTGGTTACACTTCTTACGTCTCTCTCACATGCCCGGGCTCGTGTCCTAGCAACGATTTCTTGTTTATCAGCGGCTAACTACTGAGTTCGTGGAATTTCAAGTCACTCCAATGGCGGCTAAATGGAGTTTAATCAGCGTATCTTATGTGTAAAGTACCCTCGCATATGAATCCCTATCTCTCTCGCTCTATGCGTTTTCTATAGGGCTCTCGTTGCGGGTGGCATGGGCTTGATGGGTCAGTGCTTTCCTTTTCGGCATGGGCATTGGAAAACTCTACTTAAAGAGTTTATCGGCATTGGGCTATGCCACGTGACGCTCAGGTGCACTCAAAGTCAACTAGTCCTGTGGCTTCCCTTGCCCTAGGTGATGAGCCGGCTCAAGGTAAGTGAAGGACAGTCCTGGCATGAACACCATAGTCCAGTACGAAAGACACCCACAATGTAGAGTAACCACAATATTAGCGGTCCACTCCGGTGCTCTTAACGGCTCCTTGTCACCCAGGACAAGTGCAGTTGAGAGTGGCAAGACATCCTTAGTAACCCTAGCACCCTGCTCATTTACATGAACAAAGCACCAAGATTCTTCATGCCCCTAACCATCAAGTCGGGAGGATTCGTCTAGCCAAATCAGATGATTGACTGGACCTTTCTACTTCCGCGGCGATCAGTGTCCTAGCCAATATCCTATTGGTATGGGACTGCACCGACCCTATCTCTGATCAGAGACACCTCTTCCGTAAGGAAAGGTGAACCACTCCTAGAGGACAACTTCTGGAAGAGCCCCCCTCTACAGATAGCACATGACCATTATAGAGAGCCGTTACCGTCCCGGTAAGGTTCCCCTCAACTGGACTTACACGTTCAATGCCTTAAGGCTTTGATGGTTTGAAACTTTTTGGGTTACCTCTGAACTGAGCTTGACTCATCATCATTTGAACCACGTTTGCCGGGGGGGGTGAAGGTGATTCCTTTCTGATCACTTGCTATCTCTTGTGGCTGGCCTCTGCATCAACTATGTCAGTGCTTTGCCTTCCCCTTCTTGCTAAAACCGGTTATTCCGAAACAACCTATTCGTCCTAAGGATAAGGCGCAAACAGCAGATAGCGCGCATCTATCCCATATCTGTTAATTTTTTATTCAAAACCTTCAGTCTTTTGACTAATATACTCCTTTCTCAAAGGACTGACTTGGGGCACCCCAGCATCTCAAGTGATTAGGCGGGGGCAGGATTCGAACCTCAATATTCCATAGAATGGTACGGGCGTTATGCCTTCCGATCGTCAGATACAATACACGACTTTATCTATGCTTTTGAATACTAAATCTCACTAAACCCTCTTTCTAAGTATGAAAGGGGTCACGAATGGAGAAAGTTTGATCTCTCTTGACGACAGAAGTTATCAATTGTTGGGTGCTCTTATTAGGCAAAGAGGTCGGATAGCGAAAATCACGGGGAAATACAAACATCTCGCTGAAGTATGGCTAGGCAGCAGCAAGGAAGGTCTCTCTCGCTATGGCTCTTCCACGGGGGATGCTTGATGAAGCTTTCTTCTTGTAGCTAGGTTGGAGAGGGAAACAAGAGCTCTAATTGATGTTCCTGGTCCAGCTCAGTCAATGGTTACACTTGACACCTTCTCCTCATCTCTGTTTGCTGTCACTCTGTCCCTATCTATGTGATTAGGAGACCAAGATAAGTAGGGATTGGATCGATGTAATGCCTGCTTGAAGCTCTGTTCTATGCCCGCGCTCCGCCCATACAGAGATGTGGTCACACGATGAAAGCTTTTTTTTTCCAGGAAGAAATTTTCTATTTGACATGTCAGCATTGGAATAATAGCATACAGGACCCCTCTTGGAATTCTTTCTCGGTCATCTGATGTTGGGAATTCCCCTTCAAAGGATAAACCTATGATCCATTGTGTGTCACGACGTCTTTAGTTTAAAAAGAAAACCTGGAATGTTCCGCTTAGGATTCTTGTGCCCGATTAGTCAATGATGAGAAGGCTTCTGCCGACCTTTTTTGAAGTAGTTTTTGACACAATAGTTTAGTACGAGATTGTTCGCTTCGTTCCCGAGCTATTGAGTTATGTACTCAAACCATAAATGAGTAGGAAGATCTAGGCAATGACATCGTAACTGCACTAAATGGATGAATGTCAGGGAAATTTGGCGCATGGCCATAGCTTTGATCTTGTTTATCGAACGACTAAATCGTAAATTCTTAGTGTTCTACCTTCCCCACCCACCTGCCCAAAAGAAGAATGCTTGGACCTACTCCTGATGGTGTGATTCTAGCTTCGCTTCTGTCGATCCTCTGTTCATGGATCATTTCACTACACAAAATGTGGTTTACCAAGCCCCGCTAAAGGGAATCGAACCACTCCCTTCGTTCTTAGGGGTCCGCTCTTTGATCAACGTATTTATCTGGTGATATGCTTTCTTTCTTGTATTCTTTCGCTGCTTCCCTTTTCGCGCTTAAGGCCTTTCGGGTGGAGGGTGCTAGGGCATCTGTGTGCACGAAGAGAGCTAGTTCGCTGTCAGCTTATCGCGGTGGAGGGGGAAGTTCATTGATTGCTAACGAAAAGGCTTGTCATGAGGAAGAAGCCTATTTACATGAAAGAAGGGAAGGTGACTGGTCCTGATCCATCAGGAACAAGTGAGTAAGCCTTATTCGATTCCAAAGCACATAGCTGTAGCTTTAGCGCGCCCATTTTACAACACAAACAAGACAAAGAAAGAAGCTAAGCGCAAGCATCCGTATCAGAAAAAGCTAAAGCCGAACCAGACGCTGAAGAGGGGAAGAGTTCCAACAACCGTGATCCCGAAGAGGATCTCAACCTCTGAAGGACACAGCCGGAAAGGATAACTATCACCATCCTTACCCTCACCGTCTACTTCAGATGGTAGAACAGTAAGGCGAGAAGTGTCCAAGTCAGAAAAGGAGGCCAAGAAAGCCCCTTGAAATGATGCATACTACTCATTCTGGTTGATGACAAGAACAAGTCTTGCCAATTCTCAAAATGAGCAACATACTTCACCAATGGGACCATCCTGAGCTTTCCTTAACTGACACAATCAGTATGAGGATTGGTTTGTCTAGGTATTTTTGCCCTATCACTAGTGATTACTCCCGATCCGAAGCACCCCTTTTCCATTCATAGAGAAATCCTATCGTTAAAATCAATAAAAAGGCCATCATGGACCAAGATCCAAACAGATCAATCTTGTTGAGAGATACTGCCCAAGGAAAGAAAAAGGTGACTTCCGGATCAAGGATAATAAATAAAATTGAAACAAGATAAAATCGTATATCAAAACGACTTCTAGCATCACCGAAAGGATCGAAACCACATTCGTAGGCCGACAATTTTTCTGGATAAGTCGAAGTATTAGAAGAAAATGGAAAAGGAACACCGAGTGGGATCAAAGAAACTAGCAGACTGATCACTAAATAGATACAAATAGGCGCAAATTCCGACATCACCACAGACCAATTTCTTTTTTCGCTCCTTGCAGGCGGAGCGGCATACCGAAAAAAAAGAAAGGTTTTGGAAGAAAGAAGTAGATTCCCTTTTGTGACCAAGAGCCCCTCCTTGATCCAAGCCGAGTTTTGCATTCCTTAGCTTGGTGCAAAAGGCTTCTCGCGGGTCCTTTTTGGGACTTACTCGTAGGGCATGATATCAAAAAATAAATTCTTCAAGTACTTGCTTTTCTGAGAAAGAAGTCGTCTTGGTATTGGATCCGCTCTTCTCTTAGCATGAACATGAATTCGATTTTATTTGTCTTCCTTATTCTTAAGAGAACCCCCTGCCCGAACCATTCTTAAGACCACCAAGCCTTCTCGAATGAGTTCTACTATAGAAGCTTTTAACGTAGACCCGGGGACAAATCTTTCACTCACTGAGAAGTGAAACCCTGTGACTAGATCGTCCTGAAGACGGGTGCGACGGGAAGAAGTGGCATTTGGAAGTGTTGCTGACTTAACATTTAGGTTTCGACATAACAAAGCTTGCACTGTCTTTTCGCACTTAGGCGCACAGCGTGCCATTGGTAATGATTCTACTACGGTTCCACAAATTCGCAAGCTGACCCTAAGTAATCGTTGTTGTTCATTGGATTCCGGAGGAACTACTTCGTTA